GATATAGATATCCCCCTTCAACTTGGGTCATCGAAACCGGGCAGCGCATGCCGACCGAACCGGAGCACGAAAGCCGAACCAAATCCTTCATGAAAATTGATTCCTATTTGGGTAGTGCATAACCGCATGGATAAGCTCACACTAACCCGTCAATCTCATGGAATTCGCTATTGGGAGAAATAATATCTGGAGCTACATCTAATCTAACAAAATATTCAATGTGGAATGATAAGTTAATATGTAATTCTATTACTCTCTAAAATAATAAAAAGTAATAATTTAATATCGAATTCAAACAAAATCTGAAAGAGAGATCGTGCTGTAATGAATAAATATTTGAAGAATTAATGGAAAATCAAAACTTTCGTGGTCAGGAGATCGAACGAGGAGCCGTATGAGGTGAAAATCTCACGTACGGTTTTATGGAGTGACGGTAAAGGTAACTTATCCGTCGACTCTTCCACTACGACCCCAAAGAAACCAAACTCCGCTTTACGGAAAGTCGCTAGAGTACGATCAACCTCTGGATTTGAGATCACCGCTTATATACCAGGTATCGGCCATAATTTGCAAGAACATTCAGTAGTATTAGTGAGAGGAGGAAGGGTTAAAGATTTACCCGGTGTAAGATATCATATTGTTCGAGGAACCCTAGATGCTGTGGGAGTAAAGGATCGTCAACAAGGGCGTTCTAGTGCGTTGTATTATTATCTAAGACTTGCATCATTCCATGACGATGCCATGTTAATTGCTAGGAACATGTAGATTATGTAGCTAACCCAATAACGGAAGTTTCGTAAGGGGACCAGAGCAGGCTACAATAAATAAAACCATGAAATTGATTTAAATTATATATCTAGATCTAGGGTTTAATTATTATGACACATTACCTGGGGAGTTTCCCTGCGTTAACGGGGGGTTAAAGAAACTTTACTTTATTAGAACAAGTTAAGGTCAGATAGCAATAATTCCAAGCACTGATTCTTCAACACTATTTTTAAACCTGAAGATTTTATTGTATAGATACATGAAATACAAGATTTCCAACTGTAACGGAAAATGGGGAAACGGATACTCGATCGAAAGCGAGTAAATATCATTCCGTACAAATAGATATTCTATTAATATACGTAATGTATGATTTAAAATCTATTGTATATAGTGAAGTGGAAAGCCGTATTCGATGAAAATCGTATGTACGGTTTGGAGGGAGATCCTTCGCGACTCGAATGAATGATCCACCCTACAATATGGAGTGAGAAGGCCGAAATGAATCATTAATCCCTAACTTTAATGAGAGAAATTACTAATAATAAATTATTTCTCGTACTCATGTCACGTCGAAGTAATGCGAGAGAAAGAGATGCGAAAGCTGATCCGGTTTATCGTAATAGATTAGTCAACATGTTAGTTAACCATATTCTTAAGCACGGGAGAAAATCATTGGCTTATGGAATTCTTTATAATGCCATGGTGAATATTGAGCGAAGGACGAAAAACAATCCACTATCCGTTTTGCGTCAAGCAATACGCAAAGTAACTCCCAATGTAGCAGTAAAGGCGAGACGTGTGGGTGGGTCCACTTATCAAGTTCCCACTGAAATAGGATCTACACGGGGAAAAGTACTTGCTATTCGTTGGTTATCGGGGGCATCTCGAAAACGTCCAGGTCGAAGTATGGCTTTTAAACCAAGTTCTGAATCAATGGATGCTGCCAGAGATAATGGCAATGCTGTACGTAAAAAGGAAGAGACTCATAGAATGGCAGAGGCCAATAGAGCTTTTGCAAATTTCCGTTCATATAAATAAAAAGATTAATAACAATTAAACTAAGGGATATATGATATCAAATTGGAAGGAACGTGAGCCGAAAGGCTTACATAAAAAATAGAAATATCATAATGTTAATTTTACATTAACATTGTATTTGAATAAAAAAAAAATTTTAACTATTATTTTCTATTTTCTGACCTATTTTTCATGAGAATTGAAAACGATTCGAAAATATTGATGAACTAAGTTTTTGAGCGAAACAATTTACTTTATTCGGCGTATCATATACGAAATCGATTGATATTTCATTTGAATTATATCTCAAAGATATTATGAAATTAGAGTTTGATTTGCGTCTCTCATACGGAAGTACTATTTCACCGGAATGTATCTTAATTTTTAGTTTAATCATTCTTTTAATAATAGATTTAATTTCCGAAAAAGATACACCTTGGTTATATTTCGTCTCCTTTGCAAGTTTGATGATAAGCATAACAGTCTTGTTTCCCCAATGGAAAGAAGAATCTATGATTAGCTTTTCGGGTAATTTCCGAACAGACACCTTTAACGAGATTTTTCAATCTCTAATTCTATTATGTTCAGCATTACGTATTCCCCTATCTGTGGAGTATATTCAATGTACAAAAATGGCCATAATGGAATTTTTATTGCTCATATTAACGACTACTTTGGGAGGAATGTTTTTGTGTGGTGCTAACGATTTAGTAACTATATTTGTGGCTCCAGAATGCTCAAGTTTATGTTTCTATTCATTATCCGGATATACCAAGAGAGATGCAAGATCTAATGAAGCAACTATGAAATACTTACTTATGGGTGGAACAAGTTCTTCTATCTCGGCTTATGGGTTTTCGTGGTTATATGGTTTATCTGGGGGAGAAATTCAACTTCAGAGAATAATAAATGGACTTATAGATGCACAAATGTATAACTCTCCAGGAACTTTGGTTGCGCTCATATGCATAATGGTAGGAATTGGATTCAAACTCTCTCTGGTTCCCTTTCATCAATGGACCCCTGACGTATATGAGGGAGTGCGATTCGTTCAATCATTCTTTCATTTGTATAACAAATAGATACTTCTTTTTTCCCCCATATTGAATATGGAAAGAGATCTACAGACATGCGGAATAAAGAAACTTTTATCCTCACTCGGATTAAAACACAACTTTTACCAAGGTTCTTATAACACTTTCGTTCGAATAATGAACAATTAAGGTAAAGCAAAGTGAGAAGCATTTAATATTTTTGAATAAATATTTTTTGCAAGTTAGTTATTATGGGTAGTTTCTACAAAGAATCAGGATAGTGGCGCATTAAAGAGATTCAATAATTTCCATTGTGTAGATGCTACATAGTTAGTTTTAATCCTCCAAAGACTACGAGTGTATTAGGACAGAGAAGCATCCGCCGACCGATGGATCACCCTAGAATAACAACAATCCATGGCTATTGATAACGAATAAAACAGATGGTTTTCTATCGAATCTACCTTTTTTATTTTAGATAGACTCTCAAAAAATATAAGAGAGATTGAACAGGTCAGCACCTCGGTATGAAAACAACCATCGATGAAGGATTCCTCGAAAAGTTAAAGATTAGTAATTCTTTGTACAAATTCATAAATAATTACATCTTTTATGCATACGCGAGGAGGGTAATAAGTAAAAAAATAATTACTTTTTTATTACTTAGGAGCCGTGTGAGATGAGAGTCTCATGCACGGTTCTGAATGAGAGGAAAGAGTGAATAATGATATTCTTTCCGACTCTGACTCCCCAACCCCAGTTGTTGCTCTTCTTTCTGCTGCTTCGAAAGTAGCCGCTCTAGCTTTAGCTATTCGAATCTTCAATATTATTTTTTCCTTCTCATCGGACGAATGGCATTTCCTTTTAGAGATATTAGCTATTCTTAGTATGATATTAGGCAATTTGATTGCGATCACTCAAACGAGCATGAAACGCATGCTTGCATATTCTCCAATAAGTCAAATTGGATATATTATGATTGGAATAATTGCTGGAAACTCAAACGGATATGCAAGCATGTTAACTTACACACTATTTTATATCTTTATGAGTTTAGGAACTTTTGCTTGCATCATATTATTTGGTTCACGTACGGGAACAGATAACATTCGAGATTATGCCGGATTATATATAAAAGATCCTTTGCTAGCTCTTTCTTTCACTCCATGTTCATTACCTCTGGGAGGTTTTCCCCCGCTATCAGGTTTTTTCGGAAAACTTTATTCATTCTGGTGTGGATGGCAAGCAGGTTTATATTTATTAGTTTCGATAGGACCTTTTACGAGTGTTATTTCCATATACTATTATTCGAGAACCATTGGGTTGTTAATAACCGAACGGGACAAAGAAATAACTCCTTATGTAACAAATTATAAAATTTCCACATCTTCCTTAATATCAAAAAGTTTTATTGAACTCGGTATGGTTTTTTGTGCAGTAGCATCTACCATATTGGGAGTAATAATGAATCCCATTATTACTATTGCCCAGGATAATATTTATTTAAGTCATTCAATTAATAACTGAATACTTTTTTTCCTAAAAAATTTATTTATCAACTTTGGAGATTAATCTTTATCCTGATAGAAAATGGAGATCGAGAAATAAATAAACTTATCTTATAATTCGGATTGTAAATGTGAATTAGTTTTATGAGTCTATGTTATTTCTCCCCTGTTGGTCGGTAACTCAGTTTTAAAAATCAATTTTTCTATTAGTATATACTAATTATACTGCGTTAGATTTTATGTATGGATAATGAAAATCAATAAAATTAAATAGAATTCTATCAATTAATCATTCTAACACAAATTTCGATGATTAATAAAATAATAATAAAATACTTAACTTAGTCTATGTTTTTAAATTTGGATCAAGTATAATATTTATTGAGAGCCTTGATGGTGAAATGGTAGACACGCGAGATTCAAAATCTTGTGCTATAAAGCATGGAGGTTCGAGTCCTCTTCAAGGCATACTATCGAATGAGACTCTATCAAATGAACCGTGAAATAATGAAGTTGGTTCGGTATTATCTCAATATCAAGATTTATGATAATAGATTTAGTAGGGAATGAAGTATTTCATTTATCCCGAATCACCAAATTCATATATGTTATACGATATTATATGCAGTATACTATAAACATAGATGATATGTAGATAATGAATGTGACAGATAGGGAGTAAAAGTATAGTAAACAGAAAATGAGCTTTTTCAGATGAAGAATCTTTTGTTGTAGATCAGAAAGCTGTCTTGTGTTATACTATTCATTTAATATTAGATAATGGATCAGACTTATATGGGGTTTCGTTGAATTTAAGGAGATTGATTGTATCTCCCAAAGAAATTGAATCGATTATATTCATTATGAATCTCTGAAGAATAAAAAATTTATAATCTTTATCGGATGAGATTTTTGAGTCCCTTCAAAATATTATTAAATAATAAGATAAATAATGAGATTATGGAAGTAAATATCCTCGCATTTATTGCTACTGCACTGTTCATTCTCATTCCCACTGCCTTCCCACCTATCCCTTATGTAAAAACAGCCAGTCAAAGCAATTAAATTCATTCTCAATTTAATATTTACTTATGAGAGAATGATAGAAGAAGTACAAGTTTTTTCTGGATAATTACATACATCATTGCAAATATTCATTGAATTAAAAAAAAAAAACTATATCGGGGGATTTTAATAGAATATATTCCCCCAACGAATATAGTCCTTTCTAACTTACGTGTTATTTCTTATATGATTCATATGGAGTATGGTCCTAGTACTACGGTGGGAGTAGGACTAGTGTCGGTAGGCATACTTTTGTACGTCCTTAGAGAAAGGGAATCTAATGTATCTAGAGGTGTGATTTTGAATGTACTTAAAGATATTTCGCTCAGGAGATTCAACATATTAACTAATAATATTTAATATGAAACTTGAGAAGGGGAGAATTTATTCTCTATAGAATGAAATAGATAATCTATGGCTAACATAGTTTAATATTATAAATTACTTCGAAAACAAAATTTACTAAAATTTTATTTGGATCGATTGATAAATAGAAAATGAAAAACATCATTTTCATGTCAATTCTTAGTTCTCTTTCCTCCGGAGAAGGGAATGGTGAAACCAACGGAGTATACCATGAGCCCAATGATAATCCTTCTTATAGAAGAATGTGATAAGTACATATAAAATAAACCGGATCTCTTGAGAATAAAATAATAAAAATTTTTGGAATATAAATTCATTGAACAGGTTAGAGACAATCCAAGAAGTTATATGAAAACTCACTTGAATTTGGGGTAAAAACGATATGTTATTTTCATAATCTTTTACTTAAGCCATAAAGAGATTAAAATATCATATATGGTTTTCAGGGGGGGCGAACGAGGAATCAACCTATCCCAATATTACGATTTCCTTTTCTCTTCCATCGGATTATTATGTGGAGGAATTTTTATTTTCCAGGGTTGGCGTTTAGATCCCATTCTTCTATTATCCCAAATGCTTCTAAGCGGAACTGCTATTTCTTATATTACGGAAAGTCTACATTTACGTAGTATTAAAAATAATATAACCAATTTATATTATGAGAAATATAAATATTTTTTTCTCAACCTATTAACTTGGTTGAAAAAAAAATTGATTTATCAAAACTTTGAATTCGGAATGGGAAGAAAAAAAAAGTCTTTATATTATGGAAAATGGGAGGGAATTGATTATACCTCATATATTTCTTGCAGGGAAAAAAATAGAAAATAGATCAAATTATGAAAATATCTTTCCATAACCATAAATTTATTTATTAAATCATTATTAAATGAAAAATAAATATTCAATAATGATTTAATAAATAAATTTATTATTTATAATTGGGAATTACGGTCCGCTTCTTCCCCATACTACAGGTGGGAGAGAAAATGTGAAAACTACCATCAAAGCAGCCCAAGCAATATTAACTATATCCGTAAAGATTCTCCTTATCTTTTTAATCCTCGAATAGAAGAAAAATCTATATTATTTCCATGTAGAAATATAGAAATAATATTATATGATGGTTTATTCTATACTGATAATATGAAGAGCTATTAATACCGCCAAGTATTGAATAAAATGAATTTTAATATAATCTATATTTTGGATTCTATAAGCAATATTAAAGGAATTTGAGATTATTAAGGCAATAAACATATAATAACTTGCTTTTATTCCAGAATTGACTTATACTTAACATAGGGTTGTCTATTCATGATGAAAATCCGAATATGAATAATGTGACAGACTATAATATGGAGCAACACAATTCATATTTAGAAGTAACATGATAGCCAACCCAAATTACTTCTTTGTATTTTATTTTCAGGCGACACCCAGATTCGAACTGGGGATAAAGGATTTGCAGTCCTCTGCCTTACCACTTGGCCATGTCGCCTCCACTGTATCATAATTGAACCTTTTTGATCTTCGACCTAGGATTGTAATAAATATAATAAATATAAGTTAATGTATTATAAGAATGATTAATGGTTCAATCAAGTGTTTGTTTCTCTCCCCTCTCAAACGGAATGAACGGTATTCCTTCCTTTACTTATTAAGTTAATTCAAGTTAAGAATCTGTATTTTTTTTTTTACTCTCGCATAACATAATTAGTTTGAAATTATAATAAAATCTATCGATTTGCTACTTACCACAATATTGGTACAATTTTCTTTATCAATATGGAGTTTTTGTATTTCCATCTTGACAGAAAAAGGAAAAGAGGGAAATAGGGAAAAGAGGAAAGAGAAGATTCAACATGGTATTAGAAAAGAATGGGGAAATTTTTGTACTGCCTAATTTTGGAAAAATACAATTGGAAGCATTTTATCGTTTTGTTGATCAGGGATTAATGGAAGAATCGAATAATTTTCCCTGTATCGAAGATACAGATGAAGAGATTGAATTTCGATTATTTGGTGAACAATATTACTTAATAGAACCGTTGATCGGAGAAAAAGATGCTGTATGTGGGTCCATTACGTATTCACCCAAGTCATATGTACCAGCCCAATCAACTCAAAAGGGAAAGGGGAGAATAAAAAGACAAACTGTATACTTTGGGAATATTCCTTTAATGAGCTCCCAAGGTACTTTTGTAGTGAATGGAACTGCTAGAGTTGTAATCAATCAAATTTTACGAAGTCCTGGTATTTACCTTAATCTGGAACGGGATCCAAATGGGAACCCTATATATACCGGCACAATAATCTCAAATCGTGGAGGAAGATTCAAATCAGAACCTGATATGAAGAACAGAATATGGGTTCGTATAAATAGGAAACAGAGAATATCCATTTGACTTTTATTATTAGCTATGGGTTTGGATACAAGAGAAATTTTAGAAAATGTTTGTTATCCCGATGTCTCGAGTGACGCTTTTCGGAAAACAAAGGCAAAACATATTCAATCGAGAGAATATGCCATATCGGAACTTTACAAACTATTATATGGTACAGATGAATATTTGAAATTTCCCGATATATCTGAAGAATCACAAGAAAGATTCTCTCAACCAAAATTTGAACCAGGGAAGATTGGTCGAATAAATTCGAACAAGAAACTTAACCTTGATGTACCTAAAAATGAGATTTTTTCATTACCAAAAGATATGTTAGCTGTTATAGATTATTTGATCAAAGTTCGGATTGGAGTAGGAACCCTCGATGATATGGATCACTTAAAAAATAAACATATTTGTTCCGTAGCAGATTCATCAAAAGATCAATCAAGATTGGCATCAGAACGCTCGGAAGATTCGGTGCGGGGAAGAATGAATAGGGCAACCCAGCATAAAAGTGTACCAACTTTTGGAAGTCCAGTAACTTCAAGTTTATTATTAACAACTTTCAAAGAATTTTTTGGTTCACACCCCTTATCTCAATTTCTAGACCAAACTAATCCATTAACACAAATAGTTCATAGGCGGAGATTAAGTTATTTGGGCCCTGGAGGATCAATAAGGCGAACCGCTAGTTTTCAAGTACGAGATATTCATCCTAGTCATTATGGGCGTGTTTGTCCCATCGAAACGTCCGAAGGAATGAATGCTGGACCCATTTCATCATTGGCTCTTCATGCAAGCGTTGATCCTTGGGGATTCTTCGGAAGTCCCTTCTATAAGATCTCCGAGATATTATCCGAGGAGGGGGATACTGCAACTCATGTATCAGCAGAAGAAGATGAATACTATCGAATAACTACAGGAACTTGTTTATCGGTATCTCAGGAGGATAAAGGGGAACAAGTTACTGCAGCTCGATATCGACAAGAAATTGTGACTATTGCATGGAATCAAATACATCTTCGAAGTATTTCGCCTCTACAACATTTTTCCGTTGGAGCTCCTCCTATTCCTCCTCTTGAAAACAATGATGCAAATCGTGCTTCGATGGGTTCTAATATGCAACGTCAAGCAGTTCCACTTTCAAAACCTGAAAAATGTATCGTAGGAACAGGATTGGAAGGTCAAGTAGCCCCAGATTCGGGGACTGTGGTTGTAGCCGCACAGGGGGGAAAAATTGATTATATTGATGGTGAAAAAATAACTTTGTTAGTTGACGATGGAAATACAATAGATACCAAATTAGTTATATATCAACGTTCTAATAACGATACTCGTATGCATCAAAAACCTCGGGTTAACCAAGGTGAATATCTAGAAAGAGGGCATTTTTTGGCGGACGGAGGAGCTACGGTAGGGGGAGAACTAGCTCCAGGGAAAAATATATTAATAGCATATATGCCATGGGAAGGGTACAATTTTGAGGACTCAGTACTTATCAGTGAACGTCTAATACATGAAGATATTTTTACGTCTATTCATATTGGAAAATATGAAATTGGGGCTCGTGTAACACCTGAAGGAACTGCTGAGGAAATTACCAGAAAAATACCCCATTTAGATGATTATTTTCTTCGTCATTTAGATAAGAGTGGCCTTGTATTACCGGGATCTTGGGTAGAAACGGGAGATGTTTTAGTAGGTAAATTAACACCTCGAGATTCGGAAGAATCGCTGAAGGCTCCGGAAGGTAACTTATTACAAGCCATATTTGGTATTGATATAACTACTACGAGAGAAACTTGTCTTAAAGTACCCCCAGGCGGAAGAGGTCAAGTTATTGATGTGAGATGGATTTATCCGGAGGATACTTCTAGGTATACAAAGGTTGTTCGTGTATATGTCCTGCAGAAACGCAAAATACGAGTAGGTGATAAAGTTGCTGGAAGACATGGTAATAAGGGTATTATTTCAAAGATTTTACCTAGACAAGATATGCCTTATTTGCAAAATGGAACACCAATTGATATGATATTGAGCCCCTTAGGGGTGCCTTCACGGATGAATGTGGGACAAATCTTTGAATGTGTACTTGGTATAGCAGGAGACTTTTTGAGGAGACATTATAGAGTAATGCCTTTTGATGAAAGATACGAACGGGAAGCTCCAAGAAAGCTAGTATTTTCTGAACTTCATGAAGCTAGTAGGCAAACAGCTAATCCATGGTCATTCGAACTCGATAATCCAGGAAAAAGCCGATTGATCGATGGAAGAACGGGAGAAATTTTTGAACAACCTGTTACGATAGGAAAAGCTTATATGCTAAAATTGATTCATCAAGTTGATGATAAAATCCATGCACGATCTAGTGGACCTTATTCACGTGTTACACAACAACCACTTAGGGGGAGATCCAAACGGGGGGGGCAACGGGTGGGAGAGATGGAAGTTTGGGCTCTAGAAGGTTTCGGTGTTTCCCATATTCTACAAGAAATGCTTACTATTAAATCTGATCATGCTGAAACCCGTCAGAAAGTAGTTAGTACTATAGTAACTGGAGAATCAATATATGAACCTGAAGTAATTACTCCAGAATCCTTTCGATTGCTCGTTCGAGAACCACGATGTTTAGCCCCAGATTCGGATCCAGTTATTATAGAAAAAGATTTAATAATAGATTATAAAGAAGTTTAGTGCAAATCAATCGAAACTTTAATCTTATGATTTACCAAAATCATCAATATCTTCGAATTGGATTAGCTTCTCCCGAACAAATTCGTGCCTGGACTGAAAGAATCTTACCTACCGGAGAGATAGTTGGACGGGTAACTCAACCCAGCACTTTCTATTATGGCAGCGATAGACCAGAAAAAGATGGAATATTCTGTGAGAGAATATTTGGGCCTATTTAAAGTGGAGTTTGCGCCTGTGGAAAGTATCAATGGAGTGAAGAAAATGAAGAAGACTCAAGTTTCTGTAAGGAATGTGGAGTTGAATTTACCGAATCTCGAGTTCGAAGATATCGAATGGGATACATCGAATCAGCATGTGCGGTAACTCACGTATGGTATTTAAAAAAGCTTCCTAGTCATATTGCGAATATCCTATCCAAGCCTCTTAGGGAATTGGAAAGCCTAGCATACTGCGATGTGTGACTCGACCATAGTTTTTGATTATACGGATTGGAATAGAAACCGTCATCCCATCTAATTCCAATTTCAAAGGGATGCCTTTAGCTCTGACATGTCATGTCCTTTGAGGAGTGGCACGAAGCTCGAGATGAATTTATAAGTAATGATAAAAAGGAGGATTTATCTAGGGTTCATACAATATGTGTACATATCACATTATGTATAATTTTATTTGTTAATCAGACTTCGTAAGAAAAAACCCCATTCTCTTTCTTAAAGAGAATCCGGAAATCCTTCGATATTAGAATATTTCGAATGAGCTTATGTAATAAGTAAGCTTTTATAGGTATGGCTATAGAAGTCTATCCACCGCATATGTGCTTCAAATAGCATTATGACCATCGGAGTAGAGCGAGAACCCAAAGGATCGAAGGAATCGGAATATGAACGAAGGAAATCCTTACGAATTTCAATTTCATTGGAAGGTATCTCTGTAAGAAGGTATATCATTCGAAGGGAATAAGACTACTCAAGAATAAAGAATATAAATTAATTCTTCTGTAATGGAAAGAACATAAATTAGTTTACTTTAGGTATAAATTGAGTAACGAGTAGCTGTTTTTCCTCGCTAAGCAACAGAATCTCAAAATTATTCGATACGAAATAAGAATGAAAGATTCTAGTATTTTAATAATAGCTACTTGAGCCGGATGAGGGGAAACTCTCGCGTCCGATTCTGCGGGGGGGGACTAGATAATAACCTATCCCAATCTTTTTTTTGCCAAGCCTATAACTAACAAACCTACTTTATTTGGATTAAAACGAGGTTTATTTCAATATGATGATAATGATTATGAAATTTGGAACGAAAGTATTCCTTGCTTTTTCCATTGTCCAGACTTCAACGAATTTATGGGTAGAGAAATAGCTACTGGAGGAGATGTTACCAAAAAACTATTAGCTAGTCTAAAACTGAAAGTTGTTTTGGATCGTGCATATGAAAAATGGGAAGAATTTTTGGTGAACGGTGAACCCACAGAAGATAAATGGGAAAACCGGAAAATTCAAAGAAGAAAAGATTTTTCGGTTAGACATATGAAATTGATCAAATATTTTATTCGAACAAAAACAAATCCGGAGTGGATGGTTTTGTCACTATTACCAGTTCTTCCCCCTGAATTAAGACCTATGGTTCAATTAGGCGAAGGTAAAATAATTAGTTCGGATATAAATGAACTTTATCGAAGAATCATTTTTCGAAATAATTCTCTCAGTTGTCTTTCAGAAATAAGAATATTTGCACCGGAAGGAGTGCTTGTTTGTCAAAAGAAATTGGTTCAGAAAGCTGTAGATGCGCTTATTGATAATAGCATCGGCGGAGAACCCATGACGGATACTAATGATAGGCCTTTGAAATCCTTTTCAGATGTAATTCAAGGCAAGGAAGGAAGATTTCGGGAGAATTTACTTGGAAAACGAGTTGATTATTCAGGTCGTTCTGTTATCGTGGTAGGTCCCTCTCTTTCATTACACCAATGCGGATTACCCCGAGAGATAGCCATAGAGCTTTTTCAACCCTTCGTAATTCGCAATTTAATTGGACGAAATCTTGTTCCCAACATTAAAGCCGCTAAACTCCTGATTCAGAATAAAATGCCTCTTATTTGGAAAATACTTCAAGAGGTTATGCAGGGACATCCCGTATTGTTGAACCGAGCACCTACGTTACACAGACTAGGCATACAAGCATTCGAACCCATTTTAGCAGACGGACGTGCTATTCGTTTAAATCCATTAGTTTGCGCAGGGTTCAATGCAGACTTTGATGGAGATCAAATGGCTGTCCATGTACCTTTATCCTTGGAAGCCCAAGCAGAAGCTCGTCTACTTATGCTTTCTCACGCGAATCTCCTGTCTCCAGCTACAGGAGATCCCGTTTCTGTACCGAACCAAGATATGCTTCTTGGACTTTATACATTAACAATTGAAAGTAATCAAGGTATTTACGGAAATAGATATAATCCATTTCCATATAGGAATGGACTCTCTCAAAGTCAAAGAATACCTTATTTTTATAGTTACAACGATGTACTCAGAGCGGAATCGCGGAGAGAAATGAACTTATACAGTCCTTTGTGGCTCCGATGGCCAGTAGATGATGATCTACGTATAATGAATTCCGTGAATCAGGAAGAGCCTATTGAGGCTCAGTATGAGCCTTTGGGTACTTCCCATCAGATCTACGAGCATTTCCAGGTTAGGGGGGATGGAGAAGAGAACACACTTAGTATATACATTTGTACAACCGCTGGTCGTATTATTCCGAATCAAGAAATAGAGTCAGCTCTACAAGGCATCTCCAAAGATTTTTCAATTCGGAATGGAGCACCGCCAGCTGTGACGATATAATTACCTGTTAAAACGAGATTTTTTTGTACAAACATTAAGATTGAGGAAACCTTTCGGTAAAAGGCTGGAATTCATTGGCGGTGAATCCTATTTATGGGAGTGGGGGATATGGCAGAATCAGATAAATTGCTCCTCTATAATAAAGTGATGGATAGAACTGCCATAAAACAATTTATTAGCAGGTTAATAAATCATTTCGGAATGGTGTATACGGCGCATATCCTAGATCAACCTAAGACTTTGGGTTTTTAATAGGCTACTTACAAAGCCGTCTCATTAGGCATTGACGATCTTTCAACAACACCTTCCAAAGGATGGTTTATACGGGATGCGGAGCGACAAGGTTCTTACGAAGAGGAACATTATCGTTATGGAAATGTGCACGCGGTAGAAAGATTACGTCAATTGATTGATACATGGTATACTACGAGTGAATATATAAAACAGGAAATGACTCCTAATTTTAAGATAACTGATCCTTCAAATCCAGTACATATGATGTCCTTCTCGGGAGCCCGAGGAAATATATCCCAAATTCACCAATTATTAGGTATGAGAGGATTAATGTCGGATCCTAAAGGACAAATTATTGATTTACCCATTCAAAGTAATTTTCGCGAAGGACTATATCTAACAGAATACATAATTCCTTGTTATGGCGCTCGTAAAGGAGTTGTCGATATTGCCATACGAACGGCAGATGCCGGATACCTTACACGTAGACTTGTTGAAGTAGTTCAACACATTGTTGTACGTAGAATAGATTGCGGCACTATTGAAGGTATCCTCATAAGTCCCATTCGGGATGAACAAAGGAATATACGAATGATCGCTGAATCAAGACTGATTGGTCGTGTATTAGCAGATAATGTATACGTAGATGCAAGATGCATTGCTACGCGTGATCAAGATATTGGGGCTGAGCTTGCCAATCAATTAATGTTTCAAACACAACCAATATCTATACGATCCCCTTTGACTTGTAAAAACATGCTTTGGATCTGTAAACTATGCTATGGTTGGAGTCTTACTCATGGTAATCTGGTAGAATTAGGAGAAGCAGTAGGTATTATTGCGGGTCAGTCTATTGGGGAACCGGGGACTCAATTAACCTTAAGAACTTTTCATACTGGTGGGATATTCACGGGTGGTATTGCGTAACATATACGAACTCCTTTTACTGGAATTATTAAATCCAATACCGATTCGGTTTATCCCACACGTACACGTCATGGACATCCTGCTTGGATATGTGACAATGATTTATCCATTACTATTGGGAATAAGTATGAGGTACGTAATCCAACAATTCCACCGCAAAGTTTGATCTTGGTTCAGAACAATCAACATGTAGAATCAAAACAAGTTATTGCGGAGGTTCATGTTACAACATCCACTTCAAAAGAAAGAATTAAAAAATATATTTATTCCAGCTTGGACGGGGAGATGCACTGGGGTGCGAAGGTGCGTCACAACCCTGAGCATGTACATAGCAACATTCATCTCATAACTAAGACAAGTTATGTACGGGTATTATCGGGAAGATTTCATAGTATCGGTGGCATACGATTCTTCTACCGGGATGAAGATCAAATTGATGTTCAATTTCCTTTGACCGAGGAAAACAAACCACCTCTTGATTCTCATTCGAAAAAAGATCAGATAAATTCTGAATCATTCAATTTTTTTTCGAGAAGAAACAAAAAAACCTTTAATAATTCAGAGTTCGATCATAGCATATCCAATAATAGGGATTGGAATTCTATATATTCCACTTTTATTTTGCATGGTTATAAAGTAACACGAAAACATAAAAAGGATAAAGTTTTTTTCTCACCGGAACGAGATAGAAACAGATACAATGAACAAATCCCGGATTTTGAATTTATCCCTAAAATATATAAAAATGGTGTTTTACAAAATAATGATATTTTGGCCATTTCAAATGATCCTAGATACATAACAAAGGATTGGGGGATTATCAAGCATGGTACCATAAAAATTGATTCAATTGGCAAAAAAAACGAGATTGTTGAGAATAGAAAAAAGAAAAGATTTATGACAAGACATGAGATAATCGGAGGTGGTAACTTTTTTTCAATCCCGGAAGAAGTACATATTGTACATGAACCTTTTTCTCCCATCTTAGTAGAGGATCATAGTATTATTCAGGCAGGTGCAAAAATAACTTTGGATATTCATAGCCGAGTGAGCGGATCAGTTCGAATACGAAAGATAACATACAATAAATTCGAAATAAGAATATTACCTGGTTGTATCATTCATCCAGGAAAAGCAAGGGAAATATCCGAACAAAGGGACGCTTTAATACAACCGGGGAAAATAATTTTGGGTAAATTCAGATCCAGGAATTGGGCTTATCTCCAGTGGATCATACCTCGTACAGATAAACCTTTTGCTTTACTCAGACCCGCAATGGAATATGAAATTGAAATACCTGACAAATTAACAACATTCTCTCATCGAGAGTTACTGGGGGAACAAGGAACTCTAAGAGTGAAGACCGTTCAATATCTTCTCTATGAGGATGGTAAAGAAGTTCGAATCAATGACACGGGTATCCAATTAGTTCAAACTTGTTTAGTCTTGGATCGAGAAAAGGGATCTCCTATGAGAGTAGAAAAGGCCTATGCTTCTTTCATTGAAATAGGAACGAATAAAACTTTCCAATTCCAATATTTTCTTCAACTTAGTTTGATAAAACATTCTTTAGATACTGGGAATAATGACAATGATAATAATAATGATGATGATAATAATAATACGGCAGATTCCATATATATTTTGGGCAACAAAGTTCATTACACCAGTCATTTTTCCAATGAGGGAAGCCAATCATTTAGTAAACATAAAGGTATTATTCGTATTCTACCCGATAGAGATCAAGAAAACACATCTTTTCTTATCTTGTCCTGGGATGATTCTCTCTCCCTCACCCTTTCATTTATTGATTCAAAATATTATGATACTGTAGAAAAAAACGATATAAAATTTGATTCAGAGGCCAATGCTTCTCCGACAGAATTTTTGAAGGATTCCTTAATATCCCCAAGTGAAAGTAATAAAAGCACACGATTTGATTTAAAAGGAATTGCTACAGATTCTATTTTATCGATCCAAGAGGATTTACAAGAAAATCTTACGCAAGTAACTCTGTTGGAGAAGTTAGGTATTTTAGGTAATTTACATAGTATCGCCGATCCTCTATCTTCCCTCTGTTGGTTAATCCATGGTAGAGTTCCATCCAATAAATATTCCATTGTTGAAAATTTAAAAAATACTTCCGAAGTTCCTAAATGGTATTTTTCAGATGAAAATATAAGAAATTATCGTTTGATTTTCCGCAAAAATATTATTTTTGATTTACTAAATTGGTGTTTATCGTTATTCTGTCCATACAAAAAAACATTCCGATTAGTTAGTCTTGGACAATTAATATGTGAGGGTGTATCTACACCCGAATATGGACCACTTTTTCGATCTTGTCAAATAATAGCCATTCATATACAATTTGTAGTAATTAGATTAGCTAAACCATACTTAGCTAATGTAGGAGCGACTGTTCATAATAGTTGTGGAGACATTGTTAAAGAAGGAGATGCATCAATAACATTAATATATGAAAGATTAAGATTTGAAAATATTATTCTTCAAGGTCTTCCTAAGATCGAGCAACTTTTAGAATCCCGCCCTAATACTTCAGTATCAATGGATTTCAAAGACAGTTTTGAAGATCGGAATAACGATGTGACATGGATTTTCGGATACCCTTGGAGTTTCTTTCTCAGCGCTAGAGTAAGTTTAGAACAAAGTCGAATCGATTCGGTTGATCAAATTCAGAAGGGTTATCGATCACAAGGAGTGAAAATATCCGATAAACATTTGGAAATTATTGTGCGCCAAATGACATCAAAAATAGTTACTTTAGAAGATGGAATAGCTAATGTTTCTTCACCCGGAGAACCAATAGAAGTTTCACGGGCGCAAAGGATGAATCGTGCTTTGGAAGAAGAGATTCCTTATAAACCTATATTACTGGGAATAACGAAAGCATCTATTAATACTAAGAGTTTCCTTTCAGAAGTGAGTTTCCAAGAGACTACCAGAATATTAGCTAGAGCTGCTATCCGGGGTAAAATCGATCGGTTGAAAGGCTTAAAAGAGAATGTCATTCCTGGTGGAATAGTTCCTGCTGGTACTGGGTGCAGAGAAGCGATTTGGCAAGTAACTCCAGAGAAAAGAAGGGGGATTTTTTTGGGAACAAAGAATAATAAACTATTCATTAACGAGATTAAACACATTTTATTTTATGGAGAAAAAGAATTCCCTATTTATTCCAGTAAAAAAACTATTCATGAAGCGTTAAGAACATCAGTATCCGAAGCGGATTGAAATAAATAACTTTAATGCAAAGTTTGTTTTAGTAGGAAGAGAATTAGATAAAATTAAATAAATTTTTATTATTTACGAGTGTTATTTCCATATACTATTATTCGAGAACCATTGGGTTGTTAATAACCGAACGGGACAAAGAAATAACTCCTTATGTAACAAATTATAAAATTTCCACATCTTATTATTTATGGGAATATAACCCTAAATTTTTAAGAGATTCGATTTATTGGTAAATTTAGTCCATATTATGTATGGTCCCTGGACTACATTATATTATAATCCCTGGGATTCTACTCGAGATGGGAAAGAAGAGGAAACGGAACCAAAATCTTGGAATATTTCTTTGAAATAAATTATAAAAGCAGGAGTTCATTTCAGCTATCAAGCTCAGAAGTAGAATCCTAGGGTAGGGAGGCAGGCGCTTCATATCCCCGCGGAAAGGGTATTTATATTAAAATTCTACTTAAAGCGCGCGCATAAGAAGCCTGTGATTAAATGGCTAATGCAGCAAGTAAAAGAAAACAATTTTCGATAGTTGATACGAAATATAAAGCAGCTGATGCTATTAAATCAGCTGCTACAAAAGCTCACATTATTTAAAGAAAAAAAAAGCTCGGTGGTATGTCAACTAATTGGTCTACTGCGGAAACACGTCCGCCCTCAAGGATTAAAAGATTTGGGGGACAGGAGGATCTGATGAATAAGCAGCCATTCTGAAAATACAATTAGCTCAACCGCGGAAAAATATCCAGGCGTAATTAAATATGCGACAGGTTTATCCGATGTTGTAACAACTGTTGATTAACGGAAAGATTCTACTGTTATTCAAGAATGTATAATTTTAAGTATTCCAACCATTTGCTTAGTAGATATACTACAGATTGCGACCCGGATCTTATTACGGATATCCCAATTCCAGCCAATAATAATTATAGATCTTCAATTGGTTGGATCTCGAATAAATTTATGTCAGCGATTCGCGAAGGTCGTGATTTCCAAGAACCCGGGAATTCTTGAGTTAATCACTGCTTTCGGACCTGAAAATATATGATATATTTATATAAATATCTTTTCATTTTCTTAATATATTTTTTTTTGTTTTGTTCAAAAAAGATATTTATATATAGATAAAGTGGTCGAAAATTCAAAAGTGAGATATTAAAAAAAAAAAGAAACAATAGAATCATTTCTTCTTTTTATAGTTAATCTTTAGGAGGAGCAATACGCATATTGCACCATCTCTATCTTCCATTACCACGTTCCATAATTTGTACGAAATATCCGGTGTGGAAGTAGGTCAACACTTTTATTGGCAAATAGGTAGTTTCCAGGTTCATGGACAAGTACTTATAACCTCTTGGGTTGTAATTACTATTTTATTAAGTTTAGCCATTCTAGCTACTGGAGATCTATAAACCGTTCCGCCGGATGGTCAAAATCTCGTCGAATATGTTCTAGAATTTATTCGGGACTTGGCTAGAACTCAAATTGGAGAAGAGGAATATCGTCCTTGGGTCCCTTTTATTGGAACCATGTTCTTATTTATTTTTGTCTCCAACTGGTCAGGCGCTCTTCTCCCTTGGAAAATCTTTGAGTTACCCCATGGAGAGTTAGCTGCACCTACGAATGATATTAATACTACTGTTGCTTTGGCTTTGCTTACATCGGTAGCATATTTTTATGCAGGTCTTCACAAAAAAGGTTTAAGTTATTTTGGTAAATATATTCAACCAACCGCAATACTTTTACCGATCAATATCTTAGAAGACTTTACTAAACCTTTATCACTTAGCTTTCGACTTTTTGGCAATATATTAGCTGATGAATTGGTGGTTGCTGTTCTTATTTCTTTAGTACCTCTGGTAGTTCCCATACCTATGATGTTCCTAGGATTATTCACAAGTGCTATTCAAGCTTTGATTTTTGCAACTCTAGCCGCAGCTTATATAGGAGAATCCATGGAAGGTCATCATTAGCCATTGAATAGGCTTTTCGATTGGATAGATGGACACACGATTCTTATTCATCTGTATGGAATATAGACGTTCGAGGTTGAAGTGAAATTTTTATTGGTGTAGATAGTTTTTGGAAAATCAATCGCTTTGCTAGATCTAGTTTCTTGAAAAAAGATTGATATCTTCCCGTAAAAGAAATTGATTCTTATATATTGATCTTTTTCGATTCTAATATAAATTGATTTTATTGGGTATAATAGGAATAATATGAACGATCATGAAACTTTTTTTTTTTCATATCAGTCAAATTGAATTAGTAAAGTCTCTTAATAAAATAAAAGGTTATATGAAAATAACTGAACAATTTGAAAATCGAACTTAGTTGATTAGAATATTCACCTCTTAATTTAATTGTTCCTCGGTCACAACATAATAGAATAGGCAAAAAATCAAACTTATTATACATTATGGATGTAATTCGATTTACATAATTCATGTAATATAAAGTGATTAGGTTAGGAAATCGAGATAGAATTGCTATTCGGTTAAATTCATTCTGCTTCTCCTCAATATCTGAGTAATATTGAAATATGTAAAAAATAATGAATACGTAATCTATTGGATAGGCGTAGAGAAGAATGAAAAAGAATATTCTTTTTTATCTTCATATTCTTTATCATCTTTAGCGACACCATTACTTTAATGAGAAACATCTTGAGTTATTAACTATTTTTATGAAATGAAAGATTTTATAATGAGTAAAAGTAGTTAGCAATAGAGGATAGGTTTTCATTAACCATTCCCCAACCTTAGTTGGAGGAGATCGATTACCATATGAACCCCCTGATTTCTGCTGCTTCCGTTATTGCTGCTGGATTAGCTGTAGGTCTCGCTTCTATTGGACCCGGTGTTGGTCAAGGCACCGCTGCGGGTCAAGCTGTAGAAGGTATTGCGAGACAACCAGAAGCTGAAGGTAAAATTCGAGGTACCTTGTTGCTAAGCTTAGCTTTCATGGAAGCTTTAACTATCTATGGACTAGTTGTAGCTCTAGCACTTCTATTTGCAAATCCTTTCGTTTGATCCGAGGAACGAAGCTCCGTACCTCTTGTTACTAATAATTAATCCCCTTCTTCTCTATTTAATTTGTTCGTCTGTTCAGCCGATTCTCTATAGAGAATCGGGGGGCTGATAATAATGAGTAAGTAATAAAATCTCTCTCCTATCCTTTAAACCCTGACTTTTGTAGCAGAGAGTAGAGCAAGGTATTTATACGACCCTATTTTATAAATAGGTGAAACTTCATCAGACTGAGAAATCTCTCATAAATTCTATTTCAAACTATGTATGATGTTCAGTAGGGTCGAATAGAAAAACTCTGTAAAACTTAGATAACTTATGACGGGAGAAGAGTATAAAAAATATGATAATTGATCCTGTTGTTTTCCCGAGTTACTGGCCTCCTGCTGCGAGTCTCGGCTTAAATACCAACCTTTTAGAAACAAATTTGATTAATTTAGGTGTAGTAATTGGTCTACTGGTTTACTTCGGAAAGGGAGTGTGTGCGGGTTGAATATTTGGATGAAATAGCTGGATCCACTCAGCTGCACTTCGGAGAAAGGGAAGGTGCATAACCCCAACGAATTACTTCTGAGCCAAGAATTCAGAAGAACTATAGCATTTCGTAAAATCAGTGAACATTTTTATTTTTTTATTAACTGATAAGGGAATTTTGTAAAAATGGTCAAAGCTGAATTGCTTGAAGTTTAAGTACAACAGGGTATTCTTTCCCCACTGTGTTCATAGGGACGAAAAACATGGTTGGAGATTCATCTGATGTATAACACTCATATCAAAATGATTCTAAAATTCATTTTAATAGATGAATTGTCATAATCTCCTATGAATATGAATGACCAATTTTGGTTTTTCGGTACTAAATCGACAACCTACATACATTAAGAATTATTCAGAAAAAACAACCTTACTGACGATTTGATCATAAGAGAGCCAGCCTTCTATAATATCCAAGTTTGAAGAATTTATAGTTCTACAAAAAAAATGGGATATGAATGAAAAGGGTAGGCTCAGTTATAAAATGGATTTATATATTCTATTCATGGGAGACTGAGCAAGAGAGCCGGATGAATTGAAAGATTCGTGTTCGGTTCGGGAAGAGATTGTTAATCTGTAAAATCGATAGATAATCTACTTTCATTAAGTAATTTATTGGATAATCGTAAACAGACCATCTTGAATATCATTCGCGATGCAGAAGAACGATATAAAGAGGCTATTGATAAGCTTAAACAAGCTCAGAACCGCTTACAACAGGCAGAAACAAAAGCAGACGAGATTCGCATAAATGGACTATCTCGAATGGAAAGAGAGAAACAAGATCTAATAAATTCCGCTGGTGAAGATTTAAAACGATTAGAAGACTCTAAAAATGCTACTATTCGTTTCGAAGAACAAGGAGCAATCGAACAAGTTCGCCAACAAGTTTCCCGACTTGCATTAGAAAGAGCTCTCAAAGCTTTAAACACTCGTTTGAATAGCGACGAATTGCACTCACGCATGATTGATCATCATATTGGCCTATCGATGGAGAAAAATAACTGATTAGCCTTTTCTTATAGGTTCTATTTTTCAGGAATCATTAACGAACGCTAATGGTAAACATTCGACCCGACGAGATTAGCAGCATTATTCTCAAACAAATTGAGCAATATAATCAAGAAGTAAAGGTTATGAATATCGGTACCGTACTCCAAGTAGGGGATGGAATTGCCCGTACTTATGGTCTCGATGGAGTAATGGCAGGGGAATTGGTGGAATTTGTGGATGGTACAACGGGAATTGCTTTAAATTTGGAATCAGACAACGTTGGAGTTGTATTGATGGGTGACGGATTGGCTATACAAGAAGGCAGTGCTGTAAAAGCGACAGGTAAAATCGCTCAGATACCAGTAAGTGACGCTTATTTGGGTCGCGTCGTAAACGCTTTAGCTCAACCTATTGATGGCAAAGGTCAAATTTCAGCTTCTGAATTTAGACTAATTGAATCTCCCGCTCCGGGCATTATTTCGAGACGTTCCGTGTATGAACCCATGCAAACAGGTCTTATTGCTATTGACTCTATGATTCCCATTGGACGCGGTCAACGAGAATTAATTATTGGGGACAGACAGACTGGTAAAACAGCAGTAGCTACAGATACTATTTTGAATCAGAAAGGTCAAAATGTAATATGTGTCTATGTAGCTATCGGTCAAAAAGCCTCTTCTGTGGCTCAGGTAGTTAATAACTTTGAGGAACGGGGAGCAATGGAATATACTATTGTGGTAGCAGAAACTGCAAATTCTCCTGCTACATTGCAATATCTTGCCCCTTACGCGGGAGCAGCTTTAGCAGAATACTTTATGTATCGTAAACAACATACCCTAATCATTTACGATGATCTTTCTAAGCAAGCACAAGCTTATCGACAGATGTCCCTTTTATTAAGAAGACCACCCGGTCGAGAAGCTTATCCAGGAGACGTTTTCTATTTGCATTCCCGTCTTTTGGAAAGAGCAGCTAAATTAAGTTCTCAACTAGGTGAGGGAAGTATGACTGCTCTGCCTATAGTCGAAACCCAAGCCGGAGATGTTTCGGCTTATATTCCTACTAACGTGATTTCCATTACCGACGGACAAATATTTTTATCGGCTGATTTGTTTAATGCCGGAATTCGACCCGCAATTGATGTGGGTATTTCTGTATCTAGAGTAGGATCCGCAGCTCAAATTAAAGCTATGAAACAAGTAGCTGGAAAATTAAAATTGGAATTGGCTCAATTTGCAGAGCTAGAAGCTTTTGCACAATTTGCTTCTGACCTTGATAAAGCTACTCAAAATCAATTAGCTAGAGGTCAACGATTACGTGAGTTGCTCAAACAATCTCAAGCAGCTCCCTTGGCGGTGGAGGAACAAGTAGCTACTATTTATGCTGGAGTCAACGGATATTTAGATATACTGGAAATCGGACAAGTTAAAAGATTTCTTGTTCAGTTACGTGAGTATTTAATAACTAATAAACCTCAGTTTGCGGAAATCATACGTTCTACTAAGGTGTTCACGGAACAAGCGGAAATCCTTCTGAAGGAAGCCATTAAGGAACATACTGAATTTTTCCTACTTCAGGAACAAAAATAAATAGATGATTATGTGATGATACGAGGGGAGCTAGGAAAAAGCTCTTTTCCGGCTCTCCCCGTTCACACGGAGAGAAAAAAGCATATTGAAAGGTTTTTCTTAAGCAAAAAATAGTTTTCTCCAAGAAGATATTACGTCCAATAGGATTTGAACCTATACCGGAAGTTTAGAAGACTTCTGTCCTATCCATTAGACGATGGACGCTTTTATTTCCCCTTCTTCATCGCGAGAAAGGGGAAATAAAATCTGTTGTGAATGAAACAATTCACAGCATAGCTGTAAAAAAGATCTATTAGTAATAGGAAATTTTTTAAACCTATTGATTTTGCTTATTAAATAAAAAAAAATTTTTATTTATTAAGTAAGCTCTTTCGATGGAGGAGCGGGTAGCGGGAATCGAACCCGCATCATTAGCTTGGAAGGCTAAGGGTTATAGTCGACATTAAATTTGGATTAATTAATGCCTCTAATTCAGAACCGAACATGAAAGTCTCTCTTCATTCGGCTCCCTTATGGAGTGGATTATAAAGTAAGAAAAGAGATTCTTTTCTTAAATTGAAAACCGAGCATTGGATGATAAATAAGATTTTTATCTAATCGATGGTATCGGGGAAGTTGCATCCATAACATCTATGTCAGTTTTTTCATTCTAAATGAAGAAACACTTTTTAGATGATCCTTCTAAAAAAAAAATAAAATTTAAAAATCTCAATAATTGATTAAATAGAATGATAAATTAAATGAGAAATTCTTTCTAGTTACTTCGTTCCTTGTTTCTATTGGCTCCAATCTTTAGGGGAATATTTTCCACCGAGCTTTAAACGGAAATGCTGATAGCTCTGGTAAACCAAAATTATCATTTTATAGCTATCCGGCTTGAATTTTCAAACAAAAAGAATTCAAGATTTAGTTGCGATGAAAAGAATACCTTTGATTTCTATCCATGGATTCTTGACGAATCAATCTCAGAAGATTGATTTAGCTTCAAAATCATTCCGCTTTGCTATTTTTCAATCCAAACCAAAAAAGTAGAATTATTGATTATTATTTTCATGGAAATGATGCTCTTCCTATGGCATTCATAGGAAAGGATTTGAACCTTTGTAAGAATAGGGTTGTCAATTGGAACGTTGATCAATCAATTGATATAAAAGACCCTTCAACTATCCAATAACTTTTGGTTTGAACGAATCGCACTTTTACCACTAAACTATACCCGCTATGATTTGATAGTAGCATAAATTTCTATTTTTTGTCCAATAAAATAATAAGTAAAAATATAAAGCCTTTCCTTATTGATGGATGGAATAAAGTAATACTTTATCTTCAGACCCCATCCCCGGAGATCCAATACCTCGAACCGTTATTTTCACTTCCGGAGATGGCATATTGGGATCACAAATTGCCTTTGCGAGCTGCTAATAGAGCAATTACTAATGGACCCGATACAACTATCAGAGCCAGAACAGTAAGCTGTGCAATAACTTCCAAATTCATTCCTTTTTAACCTCTCTATTTCCAATTTGATTTCATAGAATCGATGAATTCTTCTTTTTTTTTTTATCAATAAAGAAAAAATAAAAATATATTTTTTCAAATGATATATTATCGTAAATAAATATATATGGTATATCTAATTTGAATTGGGAGGATCTATAGCCATAAAGAGCTAGTATTGGTACAATGATAGAAAGCCTATTCATCCATTCGAATTTACGAAATTTAAACCATGGATGTGGGTGAAAAATTGGACCAACCCGTGCGTGGTTCATATTACGAATATTCGGGGAGAAAATGAAGGGATGACAGCAATCTCGGACAGTCAAATTATCTTAGTCCTTGTAAGTGCTTTAACAACAAGTTTTTTAGCTTTGAGACCGGGTAATGAATTGTATAATCGATAAGAACCGTTTGCTTTTACGTTCAAGGGATAGCCTGGCCAGTTTTTGGCCAGGCCGATGGAATAATATATAGACTAATTTTGATGAAATGAATAATGCAAGCGTTTTTTTTTTTTTTTCGAGAATGCCCATACTCATTCCCGTAACCATTATATTATAATAGCTATATATCCAGTAGAATATATTTTGGAGAATATAGACTTTGGCTCTAGCATCATGTTAGAGTAAGAATACTTCCCTGCTCGGGGAGATGGCCGAGTGGACTAAAGCGGCGGATTGCTAATCCGTTGTACGATCATTCGTACCGAGGGTTCGAATCCCTCTCTCCCCGTTTACTAACTAAATATTTATCTTATGAATCCATAGAATCTCTGTAATTATTCTTTACGTCCGGGATTACGTCCAGGATCATTTGATAGGGATCCGAAAACGGGGAGAGAAACAAGAAAAATGACCACTGTGTAAACGAGCAGCTTGAGAGTAAGCATGACGTAATCTCCGGATCATTGCGTTACTAGGAGTAGGATGGAGTAAATTATCAATCCCTATACCACCTTTATTTGAATAAAATAAAATTAAAAAATTTTTTTTTTTATTTTAATGAAACAAAAATGATTTTTTATATTGATTATCATAGCCGATTAAATTGAATTGAGGAAAGAGGGATTTGAACCCCCGTCAACTCGGTTCCTCCGGTTAAAATGAGCCAGCAGCCCCGGGATCGCCGCAATCGACCTTCTCCAAAAACCTTCTTTTTTTTTTCAAGGTAATTTTGGTAGTTCGATTGGAAGGGGTGAATAAGACAAGTAAGTTATTCGAAAGAAAGGGAAAAAAAATAAATAAATAAATAAATATTTATATATTTATATATATATTATCGGAAACTCACGGAGGCTTGCCGGACAAAGGCTAGGGGGAAAAGGAACAACGGTATGATCGGCATTATATCCACAATCGGATCGAAAATAGCATAAGCTTCGGGTGATTTAGCCAAAACGGTATCACTTAAACAAGTGGTGTTTCCTGGATAGGTATCAAACATAACTAACATTTTTTCTCCGAAAAAAGAAAGATTATTACAGGGGTTCAGTACGGCACGAAAGGAACCAACCTCATAAATTCTTGATGAAAGTTTTTCAGTACATTCCATTACGTACGCATGGGTTGGTTCCTCCAAGCCCAGTCCCATATTTGCGCGATCTCCCTCCCAGTGAAACAAATGAAAGAAAAAGAAATCAATGTTTTTTCTATTCCGTTCAATTTTCTCAAGAATCCTTCTTTTATTCTATCCCATCTCTTTTTGTTTCCGCAATTAATCTATTTCTACTTAACAATCTATTTTATTTCATAGAAACAAATAAATCTTGGACTGAGATTTAGTCCGAATAGATAGATTGACAACAACCTTAATATCGGGATTGAATAGCATCGGATATATCTCCTATGGGGCGTGGCCAAGTGGTAAGGCACCGGGTTTTGGCCCTGGTACTCGGAGGTTCGAATCCTTCCGTCCCAGGCTTCTCCGATGAAATAAAAAAGAGTTCTCTTGGAAGGAAATGAACATTTCAATTTTCTACTATTTATTTGTAGTAGTATATTCTCTGAATCATCTTACGACAATATTATAGGTATGGCAAGCAGAATCTCTGCGGAGTAGAATAGGGAAAACAGAAAAAGAATCTTCTTCATGAAATTAGCCTATTGGTTGTATGCCGGCCCTGCTCATATCGGAACTCTTCGAGTAGCCAGTTCCTTCGAAAATGTGCATGCAATTATGCATGCTCCTCTGGGAGATGACTACTTTAATGTAATGCGTTCCATGCTGGAAAGAGAGAGGGATTTTACTCCCGTAACTGCTAGCATAGTAGATCGTCATGTATTAACACGCGGATCCCAAGAGAAAGTTGTTGATAATATTATTCAGAAAGAGAAAGAAGAGCGTCCTGATTTGATTATATTAACACCTACCTGTACTTCTAGTATCTTACAGGAAGATCTACAAAACTTTGTGGATAGAGCATCTATTGCTTCTGATTCTGATGTAATTCCCGCGGATGTGAATCATTATCGAGTTAATGAACTTCAGGCAGCGGATAGAACTTTGGAACAAGTGGTTCGATATTATTTGGGTAAGGCTCGTAGACAAGGAAAATTGAATCGATCTATAACAGATATACCTTCCGCAAATATTATCGGTATTTCTACGCTGGGCTTCCACAATCAACACGATTGTCGCGAATTAAAACGTTTATTACAGGATCTGGGTATTGAAATCAATCAGGTAATTCCCGAAGGGGGATTTGTAGAAGATCTCCAAAATTTACCAAAAGCCTGGTTTAATTTTGTTCCTTATCGTGAAATAGGCTTAATGACAGCAATATATTTGGAAAAAGAATTTGGAATGCCTTACATATCTACAACTCCTATGGGAGTTATAGATACGGCTGAGTTTATCCGACAAATACAAGGGCATGTTAATAAATGGACTCCTGCTTTTTCCAATAAAACAGTTGATTATGAACATTATATTGATCAACAAACCAGATTTGTTTCTCAAGCCGCTTGGTTCTCAAGATCCATCGATTGCCAAAATTTTGTAGGAAAAAAGGCAGTTGTTTTTGGTGATGCAACTCATGCTGCTTCAATGACTAAGATACTTGCTCGAGAGATGGGGATTCGTGTTTGTTGTACGGGTACCTATTGCAAACACGATGCGGAATGGTTTAACGAACAAGTTTGGGGTCTCTGTGATGAAGTACTTATTACAGATGACCATATTGAAGTAGGGGATATGATCGCTCGTGTAGAACCATCCGCCATATTTGGTACTCAGATGGAACGTCATATTGGTAAACGTCTTGATATTCCCTGCGGAGTTATTTCTCCACCAGTTCATATCCAAAATTTCCCATTGGGATATCGGCCTTTTTTAGGTTATGAGGGTACTAATCAAATAGCCGATTTAGTTTATAACTCATATACTTTGGGCATGGAAGACCATCTTTTAGATATTTTTGGTGGTCATGATACTAAAGAAGTTATTACTAAATCATTATCCGCAGAAACGGATTTGATTTGGAATTCCGAGAGTCAATTGGAATTAAGTAAAATTCCTGGATTTGTTAGGGGCAAAATTAAAAGAAAGACTGAGAAGTTTGCAAGACAGAGTGGCATTACAAAAATTACTGTCGAAGTAATGTATGCAGCTAAGGAAGCATTGAATGCTTGAAACATTACATTGGGAACCTTCTCTCTATCCTTCCATCCACCTATAGTATAACATAAGACTAAAAACTTCATTTCATAAAAATAGAATAGAATAAAAACTCATGCCATTTATTTCATATATTCCTACAACATATTCATTTACACCTTTATCTGAATCTCAAAGAAAGATTATGGTAAAACTTCGTTTAGAATGATATGTTAGAAAACGACGTGCAACTTGAATATTATGATCGGTTTCGTGGAACATCTGCCATTCCCTATCCGAATTAAAGAACTCCTATCCCAACATACGTTTCCAAACACAATCTTTCTTTTTTTTTTTAGTGAGTTCGCGTAACAACGTAGAATCTTCTTTATAACCTACGAGTTAGGAGATATAATCTAAAGTTAACGTAGAAAAAAAAGCTATTGAAACTTTGTCCAACTTTTTAAAAATTAAATTTACTAAATTAGTAAATAGATTCTTACTTATCAAACAAATAATTTAAATTTTTTAATTTTCAATAAGTTGATCGAACAATGTAATAATTAATAATTGTTATAATTGATTACGGTGAATGAAAGAAATCGAAATTACTTTCATTTCCCCTCCTTCAATCGAAAAAAGTGGGGCTGATTATGAAGATCAGTCTAAGAACGATAAAATCCTATTTGATTTTTTAAACGACGAGATTTAGATGAAGTTAAAGATGACTCAATAGAGAGAACACACTAATTCCAAACGTGGAAAAAAATACCGTATGTATAGGATAACCTTCATTTTAATTTCACTGAAGTGAAGTCATTATTGATTGAGCCGTACGGGGAAAAAACTTCGTATAGAGGAAAGCTCAACCTGCAGAGATTGTTGGATAGGGATACCCGCCTTAAAGCAAGGATATTTGAACAAATCAAAGCTAATTGAGATGGTTATGAGTTCAATGCTTGATCCATTTTTCCAAATCCTATTATATGTTCATTTAGTAGAATAGCCTTCGTTATAATGGGTTAGGTAAAGATTGCGTTTATGTTTAATATAACCTATTTTTCGTTTTACCGAAATAGATCTAAAATCAAGTTAATGATATCGAGAAATAGCTAAATGGAATAATGAGAGGCCAGATAAAAGATATGAGGGAGGAGGGGGGAGCTTATCGTTCCGTCAAGCCGTTTCTTCCCATTAAATGGGGGAGAAAAAACAAAAAATACTTTATCCATCTCCGCTCCGGGAGGTGGTCCCTGTTGAACTCCCAGTCGACTAGCTTCCTTCTCGTTAACCATTCTTCTGTTCCCTATCATTATAGATTTTTTTCCTTTCCACGGAATAAGAAGAAAAAATCGGAAATCCTGAAGTAATTAATATTAAAAAAAAGAAAAACATTAATAAAAAAAGAAAAAGAAAGCCCGCATCAATAATTTTTTTTATTCATTCTCTCTCAACTTGACTTACTCTGATTCATATTCTCAAGGTTCATTTATTCCTTTTCATCCATTCTTCCAGTATACTCTATTATTTCATTCTCGGGGTTGTTAATCCAACGGTAGAGTAATCGGCTCCTAAAAGTTTTATAAGACTACGATTGATCGACTTAGCGGAAAAAAGTCGTTTCATTATAGAATTTTTATCAAGCTTAATTTGATCAAAATCTCTTTCTTAGTATCGTAATGGAAGGAAAAGATTCGGATTGCTTTGTTAAAACAGATCTACTACTCAAGCGGAAAAGTTAATGGATAAAGCTAGATGGCTTAAATCATAGATGGAACCAGAAGAATGAGCTCCCGTTTATTCAAAGATCCCATTTAATATTCTCTTTACTAATTGAAAAGGAGTAAATTAGTAACCAATATGAGAGAGAGGGGTTGTTCCTACAAGAAGGGTATTCTTATTCTTACAAGAAGGGTATTCTTATTCTTATCAGAAATGAATCTTGAATACTCGGATAAATAAATAAATAAATAAATAAATACAAATGTGTAAAAGAATAACCAGCGTGCCGACTAAATAAAGTGATTTATAAGTCAGGTAAGCGATCAGTTTGCAAAAAGAGATCCTTTTTTCGAAAAGATTAATGCTTTTTTACAAGGAATCAAATGAGTTTTAGATAAAAATTATTTTATAGAATCTTTTTTTTATCTCTGAATAAATGAAAATAAATCTATCCGATCTTCGCGTGGATCGCACTATGCATCATTTCTCATCCCAAGGAGTTACTCATATGAGAACCATAGCTTGGGTTTTATCTGAAATAAAGAAGCTACGAAGAAATCAAAAAAATATCTTGTGGCAGCAACGCTTTTTATATAAACTTCTCCTTCATGATGATATTTACGCAATTGCTTATAATTGTTTTTCAAATAAATCGAATTTAAAACGAAAAGAGGATTCAGGTCCGAGCAACAATCATTTAAGTTTCATAATCATAGAGCGTCTAATTGATAGAATACGTCAACAAGACCTTCCAGATACTTTTTTATCTTTATCAAGGAAGCGTCTTGGGAGGAAGGGTGATAAAAAAAATCAATCTTTCAATTACTATATCAATTCTTCTTGCGGATCAATTCGAGAAGGTCCGACTATAGTTCTGCAAATCCATTTCTTGATGCAATTGCAACCCTTGTTAAGGGAAACGAATGAATGGAATAGTTTTCGATCTATTCATTCCATATTCCCTTTCATGGAGGATCATTTTTCGCATTCCTATTATTTCTTAGGTACTAAATTACCCTATTCTCTCCATCCAGAAGTACTTATTCGAATTTTTCGTCGACGGATTTAGGATGCTCCCTTTCTACACCTATTACGATTCATTCTCCACGAACAACAAAATCTAATTATCTCAAATACAACCATCTTTTTCTCTCCAAGAGAAACAAATAGGTTATCCATATTTTTATGGAATTACTATATATATGAATCCGAATCTACTTTAGTCTCCCTTTGGGAAAAAACCTTACATTTTGAATCGTTCTCCGCTTCATCCGATCAAACTAACTCTATTCAAAAGATCGAGCATATTGCAAAGCCATCCTATGTTGCGAAGCCATCATGGATGATTACTCCACCGGAAAACGTCTCTTTTTTCGTGAAAAATCCTTCTATTCATTATGTAAGATATGAAAACAATTACATGGTAGCTTTGAAAGGTACTAAATATTTAGCCCAGAGATGGAAGCATTTTTTATTAAGACTTTGGCAATATCATTTTCATTTTTGGGTTCAACCATACAGGATACGTATTCAAAAATCATCCAAAGATTGTTTTCCTTTTTTGGGTTATATCCTAGGTATTGGACCCAAAATCACTACAGTTCGAGCTGAAATGGTGGATGATTTACCCATTGCTATCAGTCTTCCTACCAGAGAATTGTGTGCTATAACTCCAATTTCCGGTCTAATCGGATTATTAGCCAAAGAAAAATTTTGCGATACTTTGGGACATCCAATTGGTAAATTAGCTTGGACTACTCTAAGAGACGATGACATTCTCAACCGATTCAATCAAATTTGGAAAAATATCGACTATTATTATAGTGGATGTTCAAATAAAGAGGGGTTGTATCGAATACAATATATACTTCGATTTTCATGCGCGAAAACTTTGGCTTGTAGGCATAAAAGTACAATACGCGTTGTGTGGAAAAAATATGGTTCAAAACTGTTTCCGAGATCCTCTTTTTCGGAGAAACCAGAGTTAATATCCCCGTTTCTCCCCAAGGTTCATTATCATAAAAAAAAATTTTGGTATTTGGATATTATCCAAATAAATTCTTTAGCAAATTCGTTGCAAAAAAGAGGTATACTCGAATTCGAAACTGATTCTACTAACGAGAGGCTCGTCGGGCAATTCAATTGCCGAGACTCAAGATAATCTTGTGAAAGAACTGAAGCGATAGGTACGTACATAGCATAGAGAGAGCCATGCGCAATGAAAATTGCAAACGCAGAAAACCAGCTCCCAGAGGAGAGTAATTCACCTACTTTCATCCGACGAGTTCTGGATGAGTTCGAGCCCCGGCCAACCCGAACCCAATTGATCGGATTCAATTCATATTTTTTTTTCTTACACTTTAAATTTGAAATAGTATATAATGGGTATGTTTCCCTATTGATGAGATAAAGATGAAATGATATTTGTTATGTTGCAAGTAAGTTATGTAACATAGGCTACTTATGTCACTCCAATCATTTAATTACTTACTGTTTTACGTATTTTAATAATCTGGACCTCTGAATAAGAAACAGGGGTTGACAACAAAGGGGTAACTCCGTATAATATAGAATAACAAGCATACAAAATATAATATTTGTGCTTGGGTAATAATTCTTATTCAACAAGCCAAATTTTACCATGACCGCAATTATAGAGAGACGCGAAAGCGCGAGCCTATGGGGTCGCTTCTGCAATTGGATTACCAGCACCGAAAACCGCCTTTATATTGGATGGTTTGGTGTATTGATGATTCCTACCCTATTAACTGCAACTTCTGTATTCATCATTGCTTTTATTGCAGCTCCTCCAGTGGATATTGACGGTATCCGTGAGCCCGTTTCCGGTTCTCTCCTTTACGGAAACAATATCATCTCTGGTGCCATCATTCCAACTTCTGCAGCTATCGGTTTACACTTCTACCCTATCTGGGAAGCAGCTTCCGTTGATGAATGGCTATACAATGGTGGTCCCTACGAACTAATCGTTCTTCACTTCCTACTTGGCGTAGCTTGCTACATGGGTCGTGAATGGGAACTTAGCTTCCGTCTAGGTATGCGTCCCTGGATTGCTGTTGCATATTCAGCTCCCGTTGCAGCTGCTACCGCTGTTTTTTTAATCTACCCCATCGGTCAGGGAAGCTTCTCCGATGGTATGCCTTTGGGAATCTCTGGTACCTTCAACTTCATGATTGTGTTCCAAGCTGAACACAACATCCTTATGCACCCATTTCATATGTTGGGTGTAGCTGGTGTATTCGGTGGCTCTTTATTCAGTGCTATGCATGGTTCTCTAGTAACTTCAAGTTTGATTCGAGAAACCACGGAGAATGAATCTGCTAATGCAGGTTATAAGTTTGGTCAAGAGGAAGAAACCTATAACATCGTAGCTGCTCACGGTTACTTTGGCCGGTTGATCTTCCAATACGCTAGCTTTAACAACTCCCGTTCTCTACACTTCTTCTTGGCTGCTTGGCCTGTAGTAGGTATTTGGTTCACCGCGTTGGGCATCAGCACCATGGCTTTCAACCTAAATGGTTTTAACTTCAACCAATCTGTAGTTGACAGCCAAGGTCGTGTAATCAATACCTGGGCTGACATTATCAACCGTGCCAACCTTGGTATGGAAGTTATGCACGAACGTAACGCTCACAACTTCCCTCTAGATTTAGCTTCTATTGAAGCTCCTTCCGCAAACGGTTAATTTATGTCTCTACAGATTCCTAGTTATTATCGATAAAAAGATAGTAACTCAGTCCTTTTCAACCTTAACGTTGAAAGTTAGGATCAAACAGGGGGTTCTCGGAGAAAGATAATGACCCTGATTAATTGAAAGGGAGACCGCAGGGGTCCCTGCTGCTTAAAGGGGCCGGGCCTCTAGAGTCCCTAGAAGGGATCTCGAAAATTCTCCCTAACCACCTTCGGGGTCATTATCATATCCGAATGGAATGAATGAGTAGAAGGGGGCGGACGTAGCCAAGCGGATTAAGGCAGTGGATTGTGAATCCACCACGCGCGGGTTCAATCCCCGTCGTTCGCCTGCGTTTATGAAAAGAATTCCGATAATTGGTTGAAAAAATAAGAAAATACTTAGTCTATATTTAGAGAATTAGATAAGGTATAGAGGGTTTTAGTGGTGAAATGGTGGACACACGAGATTCGGAATCCCGTAAGAGCATGGGGTCCGAATCCACTTCAAGTAAGTGAGGTTTTGCTAAGAAACTTATCCTAGTTTTTTTTTAATAAATGAATTATAAATCAAATTAATTTGGTGATTCGGGATTGACGGGGCTCGAACCCGCAACTTCCGTCTTGACAGGGCGGTACTCTAACCGATTGAACTACAATCCCATTAAAAACAGTTTAGTTATTATGTCGATCAAAAACTTATGTGTCAAATCTATTCTTTACAATTATTGTAATTGTTCTGTCTGGATGGAATTAGAATAGATATGTTTCTCTACGAATAGGACAATATCGATAGACGAAAACGAAACGGGATCTTTGTTATTGAAGCAGTAATCCCATTATGGAGCAGTAATCTTTTATTGATGCTGAATGTTCAGATCAACCAGAGAAAGAAACTTCATATAATAAATTAATTGAATAATGAATGGATTGATAAGTTGACATGACATTGGGTCGAGCTGGATTTGAACCAGCGTAGGCATTGCCAGCGGATTTACAGTCCGTCCCCATTAACCACTCGAGCATCGACCCAGTCAGTTGGAAAGAAAGGGGAATAAAAGCTTTTACCCCTCTCTCTTATATCGGGATGGGAATAGAAACGGGTGCGGAAAGTTCTCGGGATATTCGTGATTCCGAAGACTTTTCGTACCCCCAGGGGAATTCGAATCCCCGCCGCCTCCGTGAAAGGGAGATGTCCTGGGCCTCTAGACGATGGGGGCTTATCCTTATGTTACTCAATTCATTATTTACTGTCAATAGTATGGTTCATTTCATTCCAATAATATTTCCAATTATTAGTTTCATTTCTACCTACGGGAGATGGACGGCTTAACATCTGAGGTTCACACATCCCACCCAGCGATATATATATATTATTTGAAGCCGAGTGTGTTATCTCATCTCCACTTTTAACCCGATAATTAGGTATTTTGAACCCAGTTTTTTTTTATGCTATATTAGAGTAAACTTATACGTATTGTATGAATCATGTCTTATCTATTTGGATTCATTATTGAATATTACAAGATTTTAATCAACAATCAATAGTTTATTTATTAAATCTTATCTCCTCGATCATATTAGACGAAACAACTTGCTCATTCAAAAACCTACGAAGTTTTTGAATGAGCAAGTTGTATTTAGAACAAGTTCGGAGCAGGGGTTAAATAAAATAAAAAAGGTAATTTTTTTATTCAATATATAAGTCAGGGCGCACTTACCTTTCTCATAGAAGATTAACCGTGGTTCATTCCATAATATTATATTCTCCCTCTAGAGAATCACTACGCTTTTTACTCGCCCATCTCGTTCTAGAACATAATGTTATGTTTGTCCTGCTATATCCTAGTTTATTTCCATAGTTACTACAAGATCAAATGGTAGAAATTCAATTTTACTATAATTTGTTTATGAAATAATATTTTGGACTTTGGGGTGGGGTAAGAGGGGAACTATGCTTTCTTTTTCCTCCTCCGCGAGAGAATAAAGAAAGTAAACCCTTTTCGAACTAACTTTATCACCATCCTTACCTCCTACAAACTATTTTTCCTAATCGAAACACTTCGAAGTGACTAATTATTTCCAGGGTCGAAACGACCATACGGAAATATTTAATTGAATTGCCCATACATAGCATCTACCCGGAGAGGAGGTTATTGAAAATTAAAAAATTTTTTTTTTGAATTGTTTGTGCTTTTCTTCGGTTATATTATATATATTCAACGAACTTTATCCCATATAAAGGAATGATAGATAAGAGTTCTTCGTTGGAGAAAATGGAAGAACAAAACCTGTTCCAATTTCATCGGAAAAATCATTTTAGTTTAGATTACAGATTCTAAAATGGGTAAAAAGAAGTTCAATTCGAGCGAATCGATATGATGAGAACTGAATCCTTTAATATATCAAAACAATTCAATTAAGAATCATATGATGTGTAATATAATTGGAAAAATATGAGAAGGATCCGCATTACGGAAAGGGGATAAATATGACTAATAAACGATTCTAATACTAATAATAAAGTAAATAACAATGAAAATAAAATTAGAGTCGATTTTATTGGTTCCAGATTTTGATGATCTACGTGGATTGCATTAACTAAATGACTTGCATAACCTATATGATTTTTATTATTAACTTCTATGCATATGGAAAGATTAGGCCAGAAATAAGCTATATATTTTTATGAACTGGTTGACATTTTCTTGATTTTTCAATCAAACTATATTTGTTCTTGCAATAATACAATTCTTCCCCCTCAAAGAAGCCCTTTTAACTCAGTGGTAGAGTAACGCCATGGTAAGGCGTAAGTCATCGGTTCAAATCCGATAAAGGGCTTCCATATTTTCTCCATAGCCATAGAAGGTATTCTATTCCATTTTATATCCTCCTGGATGAGAATCCACTCATGAACACTTACTAAATTGGAATAGTCAGATGAGAAAGAAAGTTTTATCAAAAACAAACATAATAGTTTGAATAATTACAATTTCAAATTCATAATTCTAATTCTCTATATCGAGCAAAAAGAATATGTAGTGGTCTTATAAGTTTCCATTTTTTATCAACTCGGGAGTGGAGTATTATTGCTCCACCCGGTCCAATTCTCGTAAATATAAATAATTGCGTGGAAATATCTATTAGCTCATAACATGATGGATTGCTTGTTTTGGTAGGAAAAGATGAATAGGGCATTAGTTAAGGTTAGTCAAGAGTTAGGAGCTTTCCATATATACGATCGATGTATGTCCGAAGAAAGGAATGAAATTGTAAAGGATGGTGTAATTAGTATAGGCCGGGTTTTTGACCCCCCCGAGAATTAATCCCTTAGCTCAGATTAACAAGGGAATTTCTGAATAATATAACGAATAATCGATATTTTATTTGATCAAAAAAAAATCCTTTTATTTTATGAGGGTGAGCGGGGGATTCGAATCCCGATCGATCCACTCCATAACTAATAATAAATCCTTAAACGTTTGATATGGAAAGATCATCAATTTTATGAAAATAGTAAACTTGACTTATTATATTGTATATAAGTTGGCTACCCTAATATCAAAATTGACTCGAAACCGTAAATGTGAATTTTATATCAAAGATAAGCCTGGAATCAAAAAAATCAAATCAGGCTTTTCAAAATGAAAAAGAAGTTAGTTTTTCATTCACATTAAAATGTTTTAATTTTGAGAATTGAATCCTGCCTCTTTCCTTCTCCTACTGCTTGCTCCCCATAAGTTAGAAAAGTCTCTTGGTTTATAAATACATATATTTATATATATATATCCTATTTTTTACGGAAGGAGAATGTAAAATAGATGCATCCCGATGAAATAAGGATAAGAGACGTTACTTCTATTGCTCAAACGGATCTAAGAAGGGGATTCAAAGAATTTCAATAATATTAGGTTAAAGGGACATCAAAAGGAAGGGGAATCAATCCTTGTGGGAGAAAATACTAGGGAGAAAAGAAAAGCTTACCTACCTTCTAAAAGGTCTTTGCTAAGTCCGTTTCGAGACCAGACAAAGATTCATTCTATCTATATTGAATGCCTTGAACCAACAAATGGACTACGATGCATCTATAAAATTGATCAGAGAATTCTTTGGAGGGGGCAAAGAAAGAAAAAGGATCGTTCGTGGATGATCGAATATGATATCTTTCAATGATTCGATAGTGATAAGGTGCTCAAAAATGGTTGAAATAGTTGAATGGGAGAATCACTATGACTATAGCCATTGGAAAGTTTTCCAAAGAGCGAAAAGGTTTATTTGATAACATGGACGACTGGCTAAGGAGAGATCGTTTTGTATTCGTGGGTTGGTCTGGTCTATTGCTTTTTCCCTGTGCCTATTTTTCTTTGGGTGGATGGTTTACGGGTACAACCTTTGTAACCTCATGGTATACTCACGGATTGGCTAGTTCTTATTTGGAAGGTTGTAACTTTCTGACTGCCGCAGTCTCTACTCCTGCTGATAGTTTAGCACACTCTTTGCTGCTATTATGGGGTCCTGAAGCACAGGGAGACTTTACTCGTTGGTGCCAATTGGGTGGTTTATGGACCTTCGTTGCCCTACACGGTGCCTTTGGTTTAATAGGTTTCATGTTGCGCCAATTTGAACTTGCTCGATCTGTACAATTGCGTCCCTACAACGCAATTGCATTCTCTGGTCCGATTGCTGTTTTTGTTTCTGTATTCCTGATCTATCCATTGGGCCAGTCTGGTTGGTTCTTTGCACCCAGCTTCGGTGTAGCAGCGATCTTCCGATTTATCCTTTTTTTCCAGGGTTTTCACAATTGGACTTTAAACCCATTTCATATGATGGGAGTCGCTGGAGTATTGGGTGCTGCTCTTCTATGTGCTATTCACGGTGCTACTGTGGAAAATACTCTATTCGAGGATGGTGATGGTGCAAATACATTCCGTGCTTTTAACCCAACTCAATCTGAAGAGACTTATTCCATGGTTACCGCTAATCGTTTCTGGTCCCAAATTTTCGGTGTTGCTTTCTCCAACAAACGTTGGTTACATTTCTTCATGTTATTCGTACCCGTAACTGGTTTATGGATGAGTGCTATCGGAGTAGTTGGTCTAGCCTTGAATCTGCGGGCATATGACTTTGTCTCTCAGGAGATCCGTGCAGCAGAAGATCCTGAGTTTGAAACTTTCTACACCAAAAACATTCTTTTGAACGAGGGTATTCGTGCTTGGATGGCGGCCCAGGATCAGCCTCATGAAAACCTTGTATTCCCCGAGGAGGTTCTACCCCGTGGAAACGCTCTTTAATGGAACCTTGGCTTTAGGTGGTCGTGATCAAGAAACCACTGGCTTTGCTTGGTGGGCCGGTAATGCCCGACTTATAAACTTATCTGGTAAATTGCTTGGTGCCCACGTGGCTCATGCCGGATTGATTGTGTTCTGGGCTGGAGCGATGAACTTATTTGAAGTAGCTCATTTCGTACCGGAAAAGCCTATGTATGAACAAGGTTTAATTCTACTTCCCCATCTGGCTACTTTGGGATGGGGAGTAGGTCCTGGCGGAGAAGTTGTAGATACCTTCCCATACTTCGTATCCGGAGTGCTTCACTTAATCTCTTCCGCAGTTTTAGGTTTTGGGGGTGTTTATCACGCACTTATCGGACCCGAAACTTTAGAAGAATCCTTTCCATTTTTCGGTTATGTATGGAAAGATAAGAACAAAATGACCACTATTTTAGGTATTCACCTAATCTTGCTAGGTGTTGGTGCTCTCCTTCTAGCGTTTAAAGCCTTGTATTTTGGGGGCGTATATGATACTTGGGCTCCCGGTGGTGGAGATGTAAGGAAAATAACAAATCTTACCCTTAGTCCAAGCGTTATATTCGGTTATTTACTCAAATCACCTTTTGGTGGAGAAGGTTGGATTGTTAGTGTAGACAATTTGGAAGATATAATTGGGGGACATGTTTGGTTAGGTTCTATTTGTATTTTCGGTGGAATCTGGCACATTCTAACCAAACCTTTTGCATGGGCTCGTCGTGCTTTCGTATGGTCTGGAGAAGCTTACTTGTCTTATAGTTTAGGGGCTCTTTCCGTCTTTGGTTTCATCGCTTGTTGCTTCGTTTGGTTTAACAATACAGCTTATCCTAGCGAATTTTATGGTCCTACTGGTCCAGAGGCCTCTCAAGCTCAAGCGTTTACCTTTCTGGTTAGAGACCAACGCCTTGGAGCTAACGTAGGTTCTGCTCAAGGACCCACTGGTTTAGGTAAATACCTTATGCGTTCCCCCACTGGAGAGATTATTTTTGGGGGAGAAACGATGCGCTTCTGGGATCTTCGTGCTCCATGGTTGGAACCCCTAAGGGGTCCTAATGGTTTGGATTTGAATAAGTTGGAAAAAGACATACAGCCTTGGCAGGAACGACGCTCGGCGGAATATATGACTCATGCTCCTTTAGGTTCTTTGAATTCCGTAGGTGGAGTAGCTACTGAGATTAATGCAGTGAACTATGTTTCTCCTCGCAGTTGGTTAGCTACCTCCCATTTTGTTCTAGGATTCTTTTTCTTTGTAGGTCATTTATGGCATGCAGGAAGAGCTCGTGCAGCTGCAGCCGGATTTGAGAAAGGAATTGACCGTGATTCCGAACCTGTCCTTTCTATGACACCCCTTAACTAGAGGAGTGAATAGAAATGAGTAAGCTGGAATTCCAGCTCAGCTAAGAAAAAGCTTCCCCGAATACGAGTGATAAATACCGTCCTGCTAAAAGCTCGGCTATGAATAGCCGAGCTTTCAAATCAATTGATATTGATAACTAGATTCGTGAATGAGATGATTCTTCGACGGAAGGAGAGAGAGGGATTCGAACCCTCGATAGCACTGAAACTATACCGGTTTTCAAGACCGGAGCCATAAACCACTCGGCCATCTCTCCTAAAATTCATTCTACGTAACTATAACTTCTTTTGGTAGCATCTATAATATCGGTACCATAATCATTAGTAAATATTTATATTGTGTGAATAACATATAATATCTCTCTTTTGAAAGATATGCAAAAAGCATCATCTGCAGATGGGAGAAGTTAATAAGGCTCAATTATAAATATAGTCGAATTAAATTGTTTATATGATACGTTTGGCTTGGTTTTCAAGATCTATGCCAGATAGGGATCAAATGGTATAATCCGTTTCATTCGTTAAGAACCTGGAAAACCACAACCATGACTATTGCCTTTCAGTTGGCCGTGTTTGCATTAATCGCGATTTCATTTCTCCCAGTAATTGGTGTGCCTGTTGTGCTTGCCTCTCCTGACGGTTGGTCAAGTAACAAAAATGTCGTATTTTCGGGTGCTTCGCCACGGATCGGATCAGTCTTTTTAGTAGGTATCCTTAACTCCTCCATATCCTAAGTTTTTGGCTGAGTTGCGGCATCCCCTTCCTTGGTTGAATGAAAGCACTGAGGCACAGAATCTAAAGTGTTTCCCAGGGGAGGGTTGAGTTCCATCACCGATTCGTTCCGTCTTTCAATAAAGGAATAAGTAATTTAAATTTGCATTATTAATCAATAATTGACTATATACAAGTGAATCTACTAATATAGTGGAGAACGAGAGAAAAGAAGCAGTTGCGGGTATGGTTTAATGGTAAAATTCCTCCTTGCCAAGGAGAATATGCGGGTTCGATTCCCGCTACCCGCCCATTCCCCCAAAAGGATATAAGTGGAATATAGAATCGATATAATCTTAGATTCGTTTTTTAATTCTTGAATAAAATGAAGGCATAGAGATTCATACATAAACTAGAAAAGGCTAAAAACTTTGGTTTTGGCGGAGACGGGATTTGAACCCGTGACCTCAAGGTTATGAGCCTTGCGAGCTACCAGGCTGCTCTACCCCGCGCAATTTATATATTATTATTATTAATTAATTAATTAATATATAAATAGGATTCACTGGACAAGCAATATAATATTCAAACGTAGAGAATTTCCCTTTTAGGGATTATTCTCAATTACATTCATATCCAATCTTTCTTTCCGAATTTTTTCTTTTTTACCAACTAGATTTTGTTACTCCGGGCAACAAACATGCATGAGCCATCTCGCGAAGCACGTGCCTAGATAAACCAAAGTCTCGATAATTAGCTCTAGGTCTTCCAGTCAGGAAACAACGACGATGAAGACGCGTAGGTGCACTATTACGTGGTAAGGATTGTAATTCTCTATGAATTTCCCATTTTTCATCTAATGAAAAAACCTTACTCATCCTCTCTTTTAAAGATTGACGAATAGAATGGTATTTTTGTTCCAACCTTTGCTTCTTTTCCTCCCTCTGGATAAGACTCTTTCTTGCCATAATGGTTCAATTAATAATAAATAACATTTTTATGTCAAATTTTGGAATGAAAGAGGATTATTCATCTCTTTCTCTACTTCTTCTTTCACTCCTAACTATTTCATTCAGTGGAATGGGATTAGGCCTACCGTTAGTCTAAGTCTAGTCAGTCCCGATCCAAGGGTAGGCTTAATTTAATAATTCTGATCTTACTAGAGATGATGACTAGCCAAATTTGCCTGATGTAGAAGCAATTAGGAAAGCCGCATAGGTAAATATATAACCCACAGAAAAATGAGCTAATCCAACTAATCTTGCTTGAACAATAGAAAGAGCCACTGGCTTATCCCTCCAGCGCACCAAATTAGCTAGAGGTGTACGCTCATGAGCCCATGCTAGAGTCTCAATAAGTTCCTGCCAATATCCACGCCAAGAGATAAGAAACATGAATCCAGTAGCCCAAACGAGATGCCCAAATAAGAACATCCATGCCCAAACAGATAAACTGTTCATACCAAATGGATTGTATCCATTAATAAGTTGCGAGGAATTTAACCACAAGTAATCTCTTAACCATCCCATTAAATAAGTAGAAGATTCGTTGAATTGAGCTACATTTCCCTGCCATAAGGTAATATGCTTCCAATGCCAATAGAACGTAACCCATCCAATAGTATTTAACATCCAAAAGACTGCCAAATAAAAAGCATCCCAAGCTGAAATATCACAAGTCCCACCTCGTCCCGGACCATCGCATGGAAAACTATAACCAAATTCTTTTTTGTCTGGCATTAGCTTGGAGCCACGTGCATCTAAAGCACCTTTTACTAGGATCAACGTGGTTGTGTGTAAACCCAAAGCAATGGCATGATGAACCAAAAAATCTCCGGGACCTATGGTTAGAAATAGCGAGTTACTATTATTATTAATAGCATCCAACCAACCGGGTAACCAAATGCTTTGACCAGCATTAAACGCTGGACTATTTGCCGAGGATAGGAGTACATCAAAACCATATAAAGCTTTGCCATGAGTGGATTGGATCCATTGAGCGAATACGGGTTCAATCAAGATTTGTTTCTCCGGAGTACCAAAAGCGAGCATAACATCGTTATGGACATAGAGTCCCAAGGTATGAAAACCCAGGAATAAACTAGCCCAACTTAGATGAGATATGATAGCTTCTTTATGTTCCAACATTCTCGCCAATACATTACCCTTATTCTGTTCCGGATTGTAATCCCTAATAAAGAAGATGGCTCCATGAGCAAACGCACCCGTCATAATAAACCCAGCAATATACTGATGATGAGTATATAATGCAGCTTGAGTAGTGAAGTCTTGTGCTATGAATGCATAAGCAGGTAAGGAATACATATGTTGAGCCACTAAAGAAGTAATAACTCCCAGAGAAGCTAAAGCAAGACCTAATTGAAAGTGGAGAGAATTATTGATTGTGTCGTAAAGTCCCTTATGTCCACGTCCCAATCGGCCTCTTGGAGGAGCATGTACTTCTAGAATTTCCTTTATACTATGCCCAACTCCAAAATTAGTTCTGTACATATGACCGGCTACGAGGAAAACAAAGGCAATAGCTAAATGATGATGAGCAATATCAGTCAACCATAAACTTTGAGTTTGCGGATGAAATCCTCCGAGGAAGGTTAGAATAGCAGTACCTGCTCCTTGGGAAGTACCAAATAAATGACTACCGGAATCAGCATTTTGAGCATAAACGCCCCACTGCCCCACGAAGAGAGGCCCTAAACCTTGAGGGTGCGGTAATGCAGTCAGTAAATTATCCCATCTTACGTGCTCACCTCTTGATTCGGGAATGGCGACATGAACTAGATGTCCCGTCCAAGCCAAAGAGCTTACTCCAAAGAGTCCTGACAAATGATGATTGAGACGAGATTCAGCATTTTTGAACCACGAGACACTTGGTTTCCATTTAGGTTGTAAATGCAACCAACCCGCTATCAAAAAAAGAGCAGAAAGAATTAGCAAAAAGGGAGCTCCAGTATAAAGATCCTGATTAGTACGCAAGCCAATCGTGTACCACCATTGATAAACGCCGGAATAAGCAATATTGACTGAGCCTGAAGCCCCTCCTCGAGTAAACGCTTCTACAGCTGGTTGGCCGAAATGAGGGTCCCATATTGTATGAGCAATAGGTCTTGTATGTAAAGGATCTTGTACCCATGCTTCGAAATTACCTTGCCAAGCTACATGGAATAAATTACCGGAGGTCCACAAGAAGATTATTGCTAACTGACCAAAGTGAGAAGCAAAAATTTTTTGGTAAAGACGCTCTTCGGTAATATCATCATGGCTCTCGAAGTCATGTGCGGTAGCAATACCGAACCAAATACGACGAGTAGTTGGGTCTTGGGATAGGCCCCGGCTGAATTTCGGAAATCTTGATGCCATAATGCTTTTCGGATCCTCCTAGCCATTATCCTACTGCAATGATTCTTGCTAGGAAGAATGCCCATGTTGTGGCAATTCCACCCAGGAGGTAATGAGCTACCCCCACAGCACGGCCTTGTACAATACTTAAGGCTCTAGGCTGGATAGCAGGAGCAACTTTTAATTTGTTGTGAGCCCAAACGATAGATTCGATGAGTTCTTGCCAGTATCCACGACCACTAAATAAGAACATTAGACTGAAAGCCCAGACAAAGTGAGCACCCAAGAATAGAAGACCATATGCAGATGACGAGGAACCATAGGATTGGATTACTTGAGAGGCCTGTGCCCATAAAAAGTCGCGAAGCCATCCATTAATTGTAATTGAACTTTGTGCAAAGTTTCCCCCTGTAATATGGGTCACTATCCCTTGGTCACTTATACTACCCCAAACATCAGATTGCATTTTCCAGCTAAAGTGAAATATTACCACTGAGATTGAGTTATACATCCAAAATAAACCTAGGAAAACATGATCCCAAGCAGATACTTGACACGTTCCTCCCCTTCCGGGTCCATCGCAGGGAAAACGAAAACCAAGATTAGCTTTATCGGGTATTAAACGGGAACTGCGAGCAAATAAAACACCTTTAAGTAGGATCAATACAGTTACATGGATAGTAAATGCATGAATGTGATGTACCAAAAAGTCTGCGGTTCCTAACGGAATTGGTAACAAAGCCACCTTGCCACCCACTGCTACTAAGTCACCACCTCCCCAGGTTAAGCTAGTGCTTGCTGCTGAATTGGGAGCTGTTAAACTAGGTGCTATAGCATGGGTATTTTGTACCCATTGGGCAAATACAGGTTGTAATTGTATAGCAGTATCTGAGAACATATCTTGGGAACGTCCTAAAGCACTCATGGTGTCGTTATGGATATATAAGCCGAAGCTGTGGAACCCTAGGAAGATACATGCCCAGTTGAGATGTGATACTATTGCATCGCGGTGTCTAAGAACACGATCTAATAAATTGTTATATTGAGTGGTTGGATCGTAGTCCCTTACCGTGAAGATGGCTGCATGTGCAGCAGCTCCAACTATGAGAAATCCACCAATCCACATGTGATGTGTGAACAAAGAAAGTTGAGTACCATAGTCAGTAGCCAGGTATGGATAAGGAGGCATGGAATACATGTGATGAGCTATCACAATTGTTAAAGAACCTAGCATAGCTAGGTTGAGAGCCAATTGAGCATGCCATGAGGTGGTTAGAATATCATAAAGGCCCTTATGCCCTTCACCCGTAAATGGACCTTTATGAGCTTCTAGAATCTGCTCTAGGCTATGACCAATGGCCCAATTAGTTCTATACATATGACCGGCTATAAGAAAAACAACTGCAATAGCTAAATGATGATGGGCAGTATCGGTCAGCCACAACCCCCCCGTTATTGGATTTAGTCCTCCACGAAAAGTTAAAAAATCCGAATATTCTGACCAATTTAGGGTAAAGAATGGGGTTAGCCCTTTAGCGAAACTTGGATAAAGTTGAGCTAAAAGATCACGATTTAGAATGAATTCATGAGGAAGAGGGATTTCTTTAGCATCTACTCCAGCGTCTAAAAGTTGGTTAATAGGTAGAGAGACGTGTACTTGGTGTCCTGCCCAGGATAGAGAACCTAATCCTAAGAGTCCTGCCAGATGATGATTTAACATAGATTCTACATCTTGGAACCAGGTCAATTTGGGAGCAGCTTTGTGGTAGTGAAACCAACCAGCAAAGAGCATTAACGCTGCGAGAACCAATCCACCTATTGCGGTAGAGTACAGTTGTAATTCACTAGTTATTCCAGAGGCTCGCCAAATTTGAAAAAAGCCAGAGGTTATTTGTATTCCCCGAAAACCTCCACCTACATCTCCATTTAGAATCTCCTGACCCACTATTGGCCAAACAACCTGAGCACTAGGTTTAATGTGAGTAGGATCACTAAGCCACGCTTCATAATTGGAGAAACGAGCCCCATGGAAGTACATACCGCTTAGCCAAACGAGAATGATGGCTAATTGCCCAAAGTGAGCACTAAAGACTTTGCGAGAAATATCTTCCAAATCATTGGTATGACTGTCAAAATCATGAGCATCGGCGTGTAGGTTCCAAATCCAAGTGGTAGTATTAGGGCCCTTAGCCAGAGTCTTTAAGAAATGCCCAGGTTTAGCCCATTTCTCAAAAGAGGTTTTTATAGGATCCCTTTCTACCGTAATTTTGACTTCTGGTTCCGGTAAACGGATAGTCATCGAAGTTCTCCTCTTTCCGGATAGGACACGGGGGAAACCCGCCAAGAATAATTGGTGAACTTCTGAAAGCTATAGATTCTCCAAACTTTTTTCCTTTACCGGTTTATAACTGGGGCGACTATGATACAGAAGCTACCTAGGGCAGGTATTCAATTTTATTATGACACACCTCGAAGGTGCTTAATGGACCACTATTTTATTGAGTTTTTCCTTAGCTCACAATTGTATTATTACAATAACTATATCATTATATAAAATCAGTTTTGATAAGTCTTTACCCAGCCTACATTGTATATGTATATACAATGTATACAGCCTAGCTCGTATCTCGTAAAGCAATCAAAAAATATGAATATATTGTAATATGATACGGAAAAGACGTAATTATATTATGTATACATAATGTATCATCCGATAATGATCGGTTATACTTAGTTATTCCACAATAATGACCAGATATGGTTGGTTATCCATAAATGGTTGAAAACGTTTCTATTTTTGTTAAATTTCTTCTCATTATTCCGAATAGGAACCTATTAAGCATATATAGATAATCTTACTTTTTCTATGAATGCTTAATTTATTTCTACGACGAAAGAGTTGTAAAGGAAGATATTGTAAAGGGAGGGAATAATAATAATAATAAAAGAAGAATCTAATCCGACTGCTAGATGGGATACATTATAATCGTTCCTTCAAATCCCATATAATATAAAAGCCGAGAATATGGAAGGATCAATTATAAATGTATGTTATGAATCTTTAAGACGTCCTGCAATTTTCAACCAATTCTGTGCTTCAATGTAATTGCTTGGAGCAAGTGCTATAGCTTGTTCCCAGTAATCAGCAGCTTTGTCGAACCAAGCTTCGGAAGTATCAAAATCCCCTTGCTGAATGGCTTGCTCTCCTCGGTCGGGATAGGTCAGTCAACTCCGAAAAGGTTCCCTCCCTTAGAACTGTACTTGAGGGTTTCCTACCTCATACGGCTCCATCAAAAGTTATTCAGTTTCTTTTTTACGTACATACATAAATGATGAGATGATAAAATAAATCAAAGAAAATTCATTTGCAAACTATGGATTTATGTACTCAAAAAAGCCGGAATAGTTGGTGAAGTATGTTTGGGATTGAACCCCGAACAGGGGAACCAAATCTTATCCCTTCTCCTACCAAGAACGAAAATTGAATCCAAAAAAATCTCTATCTTTTTTTAGAGATGTAATTTTTTTTTTTTCGAATGGTAACTATCTTACTCCAAGAGATTCTTTTTTGAAAAAATACTCGATCAAAAATTTCAATTTATTGAAAAGTGTTTTTTTTTTTTTTTTTCCTTAGGATTTGATGCTACACCGCTGCTCGCTCATTAAATCGGCTCTATTACACAAGTTGATTATTTTATACTTTTTTGTAAGTAAGCGGATTCTTTCGTATCAGCCCAAGCTTCCGATAATCGATCTTCGCGGCGCTTTCTTTATCAATTGAATCATCTTATCCGTAGAGCATATAGTATAGGCTTCATTCATTTCCCCATGCCCGGGCTTCCATGAGGATTTCCTTTCTACAGCTAAGAAAAACTATTACTTAATAATAGTGAATATGTAGAAACCCCCCTTTGTTCATTCCCGGTAGTTCTCAACCAGCAGACTCTGTAGTATAGATAGTCGCACGTAATGACAGATCACAGCCATGTTATTGAAAGCTTGTGGCAAGGATGGATTTCGTTCTAATGCTTGGAAATAATATTCTAAAGCCCTCGTATGTTCTCCATTACTTGTGTGAATAAGCCCTATATTATACGGTATGTAACTTCGATCATAAGGATCAATTTCTAGGCGCATGGCTTCGTAATAATTTTGTAAGGCTTCCGCATATTCTCCTTCGGATTGAGCTGACATTCGTTACGGTTGCTCGAGGAAATCGAGCCCCGCTTCAAAACCGTACGTGAGATTTTCACCTCGTACGGCTTCTCCTGTATGGTGTACAAGAAGGGGAATGCTCTATAGAATCAAAAAAAATTTCTTACCCAACATCATAAACTGGCAGGGGCTAGTGTCTCCATAATTTATCTCTAGCCATCCTTCTTGCAAAGATTAATTTCTGTTGTTAGAAATATAAACTTTAACAATTTCTTCGTTCTTAACGCTTCGTATTTTCCAGGGGTTCGCTACTTCGACAACCTTCGATGGTTATATGGGTATCCAGAATACAAACGAGATGGAAGTTCGTTGTCCCAACCACAAATTATTTATCAGCTTCGGAAAGCGGATAATTTGTATGAACTATAACGAAGCCTTTGTATTGTCGATTCCTACACGTAGTGCTTCTCCCCCATGCATGTCCATGGAATAAAAACAACTTGCTTTTTCAAAGTCTATTTTTTTATTTATGGGTTCAACCCTTTGCTCAATACCATGATTCATAGGAAATTGAAGTATCTAGGGCTGCATCAACCGAGGATACACGGTGGAAGGAATTGTCTCATTATATTCCTGAAACTCACCTTCACTAAGCGTAAGTTTCATATGTTACAATATTTGATTTCAAGGTTGTTCCCGGAATCGAGAATCGAATCACACCATCTCTGTAATAAGTAGATGCTTCTTTTTCCCTTCGGGTAGTTGGAATTACCCGCAATAAAATATCTGCTACAATTGTAGAAGTCTTATCAATAAAATTATCGTTTCTCTGGGATCTAGGCATAGTCAGTTATAATTCCGTTAATCTTTCACCATTTTTTTTTGAGGATAGATCCATTCAGAAAATAATCTTTCATTGTATTATGAAAAATCATTAACATCTTTTTGTTTTGCTCGAGATTGGGAGTGAGTGTGTAAAGGCATCTTAATCCAATCCCCTTACGAAAGATTCTCGGATCATTATTCAATAACCAGAAAAAGAGTCTTTTCCGGAGAAAGCAAAGAATTAGAACATTCAAATTTAATTTCATTAGTTCATTAGTAATTCTTACTGAAAGGTAGAATCATCAACATCAATATAAATAACCTTTTTTGTACAACTCTATCACAAATTTCTTATTATCAGTATTTGTGATGATCCTCGAACAATAATGTTCCTTCTTTTTCCTAGACGGGCTGGGGAACTAGGAAGAAATAAAAAGAATAATATGTATGTATCATTAATAATAATGACACATACATATACATATAATATCAAATAGAATCTGCTTTTGTTTTTTAGAAATCTAAGTTTCGAAGAGGTTAAATTTTTGAAATGTATCATTGATATTTAGGAGGGGTTATTCGTCTTTTCAGATATTTCTTGAAATTTAAAATTCTTTCTTTCATTTTTATCTTGTTCCGGGGAATCGGGACAAAATAGAATAGAACTGATTCTACCCCAATAATAACAATTGCTAAAAGGATCTTGTTATCTTATAAAGATATGGATTAAACTGGAGAAGTACCGTAGGAAAAGGAAAGATGGCCGAGTGGTTTAAGGTGTAGCATTGGAAATGCTATGTAGGTTTTCACTTACCGAGGGTTCGAATCCCTCTCTTTCCGTATTCGCACCTCGATTCTTTTAGATACATTATTCATTAAATAATACAAAAATCTTTTTGAATCGTGTTTTATATATATATCATTTTTTGGATAGAATAAATATACGGGAATATCTCTAATTCGATCCATAAAATATAGCAGATAATGGAACTTTGATTAGTAATTGATTTGTGGTAGAACAAACAAAACATATGGTATGGGAGCAATAAAAAGAGATCCGAATCGTTTCCCCATAAAGCAATTTTTTTCTATCTGAAGAATTATCATTGGAAAACCGAATATTCTCTATAAAAACCTATAAAAACATCAAGCATTTTTTATTTTTTAAGCTTGACGAGAATGATATTCCACAACTAGCAATTCCTTAATTTTTAAATCAATCCATTCACGATCTATTATCTGATTAACTAATCCTATGTTTTGTGATGAATGGAAAGTCGAATGATTCGGTTTTTTATATTTACGAGAGGAATCTCTGTTTCTTGTGATCATAGCTTGAGATTTTGGCCGATTCCTCATAGTAATAACATCTTTGGGTTTGCAACGATAACTTGGTATGTTTATTGTACAATCATTGACCAAAACATGTTTATGGTTAACCATTTGTCTTGCTCCGGGAATTGTAGGAGCCATACCCAATCCAAGAATGATATTATCTGAACGCATTTCGAGTGATTGTAATGATACTTGGCCTGTTGAGCCCTTGGCTCCCCTAGCAATACGAACATATTCAAGTAATTGTCGCTCGGTTAATCCGTAATGAAAACGCAACTTCTGTTTCTCCTCCAAACGAACACGATATTTAGAGGCTTTTTTACTAGAAGCAGATCTGTTAATAAAATCAGGCTTTTTTTTGTGCGTTTTCTGAGTTGGCCCTGGTAACCTCCCCAGACGGCGTATTATTTTTACGCGGGGTCCTCGGTAACGGGACGTAGGAACTCCTTATTTTGCAAGAAAAATTGATGAAAGGGGGATAGCATACATAAACTATCCGGTGATGAAACAAATGTTTAATCTGAAGAAATCTTTCTTTTTTTTTCCCAGAAAGAATCAAATCTTTTCATTAGAGATTATTCCAATTTGTTCCTCCTCGATTCCCTAATTATTCTTTTCATATCCAAATATTGATCTCTCTCATATCTAGAAAATATCTTAACAGAGATTCAATAAACAAACAAATGAAAAGAAATGAATAATCATCTCATTCTTTTCTTTTTCCGAATAATTATAATAATGAGAGAGACGGGGAGAAATGACAAGGGAGGAGCCAGCTATCGGAGTCGAACCGATGACCATCATATTACAAGTGCGGTATTCTAGCCTCTGGGCTAAGCAGGCTTTATTAAAAAGAAAAGAATTACGCTATGTTAGGAACAAACACTTTTAAATAATATACATAATAAATAGCTATTTAACCTCCATAATTCGATGAATAATACAGGTTGTATTCAAATTTAATACAGATTGTATTTAAGCATAACTGAATATAAAGAATTGTGACAATAATAAAATCTGATTTGATATGGATAAAAAAAGCTTTATTTTTTCGATTCAGGTAGGAACGAACATTGCATGAAAACTGGAAAAAGGCTATAATTATCTCTAGTCATGGTAAATAATATTAAACATAGAAAGATATGTTTTTCTTTATAGTTCAATAAATAAGTTTTGATGAAATTACAAAAACAAAACATGGAATATAATATAGTATGATATAATATGCTTCATTTTTATTTTTTCGGAACAGAGGGAGGGTATGGCGGAATTGGCAGACGCTGCGGACTTGATTGGATTGAGCCTTAGTATAGAAACTTACTAAGTGATAGCTTTCAGATTCAGGGAAACCTCGGTGGAAACAATAGGCAATCCTGAGCCAAATTCCGTTGTTTCGTTTCATGAACGAACAGAATAGGTGCAGAGACTCGATGGAAGCTATCCCAACGAGTGATCCTCAATACCGTATCTATGAAATAAATCATATAGATATGAATTATATGATATAATGTTTCATCTATTCTTGAAGAAGAAGTGAAAGATACTATCATAGATCATACTCAGATCATGTTATTGTCTGATCAATAATAAGATGCTTAAGTTGATTTAAAATTCGAGGATCATTCGTCATTCAATATATTTGTTTTTCTAAAAGATATTTATTATCTAATATCTAATGGATCTATTTTATAGTGGATGATTGGACGAGGTTAAAGATAGAGTCCGATTTTACATGCTAATCTCAGCAACAATGTGAATTGTAGTAAAGAGAAAATCCGTTGGCTTTATAGGCCGTGAGGGTTCAAGTCCCTCTATCCTCAGAGAAAATTTGATTTATTCCAAATTAAATATCCAATTCAATATTGGGATTTGATACTTTCGGTAGAAAGAATTTCCATAGCTATAGTAGGGAATAGCCAACAAAGAAAGTTGAACAGTATCATATTTTTCGTTTCATAATGGAATTCGTAATGGGATAAGGAGGCGACTGAGAACCGACTGACGAACCCTTTTATTTGAAAAACAAGCTTAAAAAGATTGCGACTAAAGTACATTTTATGTAATAATAACAATATGATGGAGAGTAGATAAAGAGTGACTTATATCAAACTATTAAAGATTTGTTTATCGGTTGCTTTTTCCATTTAGAATTCCCCACCCTACAGATTTTTTTTGTTTGGGGGAGGAGTTGAGCATAAAAATCCCCAACCGATTAAGGTTGGGATTTAAGATTCATTCACTTGGTTACAAATGAACTTTTGGACAGAAGGAAGGGTGGGGAAAGGTGGAGCCGGGATAGCTCAGTCGGTAGAGCAGAGGACTGAAAATCCTCGTGTCACCAGTTCAAATCTGGTTCCTGGCATACTATAAAATAGTGATAATTTCACTACTGTGAAAGTATGATCGTTTTTTTTTATGGGGAAGGGATCCATCGGTACGCATGTTTCGTTCCTTCCTAGTCCCAGTGCGTGTCTCTATTCCATATCAACGCTTTTTCTCGGGGATCAATTGGAAAAATAAGGTTTTTTTTGAATATATGGAATCTTTTTTCGGAATGAATATATGTCAAATATTCTTTTTTGTTTGTTTGCATAGAATGCGTGATCTTTGATAATACATAAATGAATCAAGATCCTTTTTATATAATATTAAGAAGGGAGGTTTTTGTTGTTGCAAGTGGATGGGACCATGCCGTGCTACTAGCAAGAACCTCCTGATCTTCAAAAAATCCTATTTGAGAAACAATAAGATATTATTAATCGGAAGAATAGTCAAGTCATTGCAAAAACCTTTATTATTTCTATCTGAAAAGAATCCTGTGGCTCGTAAGAATCAGGCACGATATGATCCTTGCGTAAAGGCCAACCAATCCGGGTATCAGGCATCAATATACGTTCAAGACGTGGATGACTTTCATAAATAATTCCCAGCATATCATACGATTCCCGTTCCTGGAAATCGGCACTTTTCCGGATCCAGAAGACAGAGGGAATTCTAGGGTCTTCTCTTGAAACAGACACTTTTGTACATAATTCTTCGGGTTGATCTGCATCATCTTGTACTCTCGTTAGATGATATACGCTAGCCAATAGTCCCCCTGGAGCCACATCATAAGCACACTGAGAACGAGGATAATTGGAACCATAAACGTATGGAGCGACAGCTACAGAAGGCCAATCCTCGGATTTAATTTGTAAAGTCTCTATGCCTTGGTAATCGAAACCCAAGGATCTATGAGCTAACCTATGTTTGGTTAGCCAAGCTGATAATCGGCCCTACATTTCATTATCTGTAGAAGTATTTGTAGAAAAATCCAACGTATTAATTAGAGTAAAAATTTTGATGGCTCGTTCTTTCATATCAGATCCCTCTCTTATTCATTAATCCTTGGAAAGATATTTAACTCTTGTATTTCAGTTGTTTTGGGAGGTATTTCTGAAAAAGGATCCAATTGAGTTTCGATAAACTGACGAAGTAACTGTTGATTATATTCCCCAGTACGAATATTGGATATAAAATCAAACCGATGATCTGAAGTAAAGAATCTATTTCCCTGTTCAAGCTTAGTTTCATATTCATGCATTTCCCGGGCTACTTTTTTACGAAGTTTCACTATAGCGTCTATAATAGCCTCTGGTTTCGGTGGGCAACCCGGTAAATAAACATCTACAGGAATTAATTTATCTACTCCGCGAACAGTGCTGTAAGAATCTGTACTGGACATACCTCCCGTAATGGTACATGCTCCCATAGCAATTACATATTTGGGCTCGGGCATTTGTTCATACAACCTTACTAAAGAAGGAGCCATTTTCATGGTCACGGTGCCAGCCGTTATTATGAGGTCCGCTTGTCTGGGACTGGATCTTGGCACCAGACCATAGCGATCGGAATCAAATCGTGAACCAATTAACGGGGCGGATTCGATAAAACAACAACTGGTACCATAGGGAAGTGGCCATAAACTGGAAAGCCTAGCCCGATTCGGAAGATCATTAAAAGTAGTTAAGACAATCGAATTTGGAGTTGTCCGATCAAGTAAAGATGAATCTATTGAATTTATCACTGGCTTTATAGAATTATCAATCTTGTTTTCACAGCTAAGATATTTGTAAGTTAAGACCATTCCGGTGCTCCTCTCCGCCGTGCATAAACCGAACCAACGATTGGAATAATAACAGGAATGAAAGCTTCGATGAAAGCAGGTATACCCAATTCGCGAAAACTCATAGCCCATGGATAAGGGAAAACTGTTTCAACATCGGGAGTAACAGGAACTGGAGCAAACATATAATAACGAATCTGGAATTGGATCCGAGCATCTCCCATAGGTTCTATACCTGATTCGTAACTAATAAACTTTTCTGGTCCTTTACTAACAGGCGCTAAAGCACCGGAAATTGGAAAAGCTGCCAGGGGAATCAGGCTAGCTATTGGTAAAAATAGCAAGAAAAAATTGTATTTCGGGATTGAGAACATGAACACACTCCCGTGAAATAGAACTATAAGGGATTGTCGATTCTATCGATTGAATCCCTATCGAAGAATGAATAAACGGAGTATTCACTATACATATATATTATATATCCCCTTGTTTAAATTTTATCGATCATTAATCGAGTGGGACCATGCAGCATATAGAATACAAAAATTCTATTGATCAATCTATTTATTTAATTTTCATTTACTTCAATAGGTTACCTGACCTATGTGTATCTTTGTGATATTCTTGACGGCGCCCCGTGCAAGTGTAATTGTTTCGCAACTTAACATACCGAACAATTAATCAAATAAATGAAGAGGCAATTTTTAACGATCCGGTATTGCGCGAATTCGCCTTTCCAAGAGCTTTTGGTGCTGAATGGAATGAACAACAGGATCAGTGATGTCGACGGGACATTTCCCTATACGTACCTGATACGTACCTGTTAAGCTGCTTCCTCGACATTTTATATTCATCACGAGGTTTTAACATTGGGGAAGAATAGAGGAAGGTTGAAAGATATTCATATACATACCTTATTTATTTTATTGATTAACCACGCGACTCGGCCACAATCATTCGAAAATGGCTATGATTTATACCGTAAAGATCATTGATAAATAATTGAATATTCCTTACCGAAAAAACCAAATCTTTGATTGATTTAGGTCTTTCAGAACAAAGGGAGTCTTATTTATTATCCTATTCATAATGGATTATAGGTACCATACCGAACCTAGTGGAGAGAGGGTGGTGTAGGGCTATACGGATTCGAACCGTAGACATTCTCGGTGAAACAGCTCAATCTTGTTCTTCCTAGAGAATATACTTGAACTGCTTTAGGAACCCAACATGCATCTTTCTCGCATTGGGCTCTTCCATCAACTAAGGAAGGGATTAGTTGGTCTGCCATCCTTTCTTCTTCCAAAGATATAAGGGATGGCTCCGTGTGCTTAAAGAAATTTACCAAAGCAATCCCAAAGTCTTTCAAAAAATTTATCGTGTTGACGTAGGTCTGCCTGATTTCCCAGCATGGATTTGATTTACTCAAAAAGAGTTTCTATTGTTCGAGGAAAGAGTATGAGACTCTATACACCTTTAAGTTCATAGAACGAAAATAGAATATCTTGGGGTCCTCGTATTGCCCCCATCATGCTTAGCATTGAATAAACTCGGATTTTACCATATCAACATTAGCTAAATTGTGAATCTAAGCGATAAACTTCAATCCCAATTTTTGTCATGCTACTGTTCTCCTGGATCGATAGAGTAAGACATAGATATTTCACATAAGATCTCTTATGTGAATCGAATGAATCGATAAACTTTTTTTGAGAGGCATTGGCGCACGTGTAAACGAGGCGCTCTACCGCTGAGCTATAGCCCTTATCTTCTATTCAGATAATAACTTTATCTATTAACTTCTGTCAAGGTGGTTATTACATCATATAAAATGCTTTGACAAATCTTATTGGATTATTGCCAAAACCGTGTTGCTTATAAGTGCAACAATGGTTACAATGAAGATGACCTACTTAACTCAGCGGTTAGAGTATCGCTTTCATACGGCGAGAGTCATTGGTTCAAATCCAATAGTAGGTAAAACTTATTAGATTCTATTGAAGGATCAATAGCACCTAATAAGTTTTAATAATCAATCTCTTAGTAAAAAATGAAATTTTTTTTTAGTAGAAAGAGAAAGGTTTTGTTTTTGGAAATCCATTTTTATCCATTACTTACTAAAAAATAGTTTAAACTTACTAAAGAATAGTTTAATTAGAAGCAAAAGAAAAAGTAGTATTGATAGCTTCCAACCGCGCTTTAGCTCTTTTGGACGCCAAATTAGCCTCAATAGTTTGTTTTCTACCTTTAGCCCGAGCCAGGTCAGTTTGAGCTTTTCGGAAAGTCTCTCGAGCCTCTTCAGGATCGATCTCTGTAGCTTCTTCCGCCTCATTTACCAATATAGTTATTTGATTATTATCCATCATAGCAAACCCGCCCATTAACGCCATAGTAGACCATTGCCCATTGAGACGTACTTTCATAATTCCTATATCCAAAGCTGTAAGAAGTGGAGCATGATTAGGTAATACGCCAATTTGACCACTATTGGTAGATAGAATGATCTCTTGAACTTCTGAATTCCGAACAGTTCGATTAGGAGCCATTACACGAAGATTTAGGATCATTTTCTTCACTCTCCAAATGCTTGTAAGGTTGCAGCCTTCGCGGTAGCTTCATCAATATTACCTACCAAATAAAAAGCTTGTTCGGGGAGACCATCCAATTCTCCGGAAAGGATCATTTGGAACCCTTTGATCGTTTCTACGAGAGTAACATATTTTCCCGGAGAACCGGTAAAGACCTCTGCTACAAAAAAAGGTTGTGATAAGAAACGTTCGATCTTTCGTGCTCTTGCTACAGTTAAACGATCCTCCTCCGATAATTCGTCGAGTCCAAGAATAGCTATAATGTCTTGAAGTTCTTTATAACGTTGTAAAGTTTGCTTAACTCCCTGCGCAGTTTCGTAATGTTGTTCGCCCACAATCCAAGGTTGAAGCATAGTAGAAGTTGAATCTAAAGGATCTACAGCCGGATAAATACCTTTGGCAGCTAATCCTCTCGATAGTACAGTAGTAGCATCTAGATGTGCAAATGTTGTAGCAGGGGCAGGGTCAGTCAAATCGTCCGCAGGTACATAAACTGCCTGGATGGAGGTTATAGATCCCTCCTTTGTGGAAGTAATTCTTTCTTGCAAAGAACCCATTTCTGTGCTGAGAGTTGGTTGGTAGCCCACAGCAGAAGGCATTCTACCTAATAAAGCAGAAACTTCAGATCCTGCTTGAACGAAACGAAAGATATTATCAATGAATAGAAGTACGTCTTGCTTATTAACATCTCGAAAATATTCGGCCATGGTTAGAGCGGTTAAACCAACTCTCATACGAGCTCCTGGTGATTCATTCATCTGACCATAGACTAAGGCTACTTTTGACTCTGAAATGTTTTGTTCATTAATCACCTTTGATTCTTTCATTTCCATGTAGAGGTCATTCCCTTCACGGGTACGTTCTCCCACTCCAGCAAATACGGATACACCTCCGTGAGCCTTAGCAATGTTGTTGATCAGTTCCATGATTAGTACTGTTTTTCCCACCCCGGCTCCTCCAAATAATCCAATCTTTCCTCCACGACGGTAAGGAGCTAAAAGATCTACTACTTTAATTCCTGTTTCAAAAATTGATAATTTAGTATCTAACTGTGTAAAGGTTGGAGCAGGTCTATGAATAGGAAATGTTGTGCTAGCATCTACGGAACCTGAATTATCAACGGGTTCTCCAAGAACATTAAAGATTCGTCCAAGAGTAGCTTCACCAACTGGCACACTTAGAGGGGCTCCTGTGTCAATAACTTCCATTCCTCTAGTTAGACCATCCGTAGCACTCATAGCTACAGTTCTAACCTTATTATTTCCCAATAATTGTTGTACTTCACAAGTAACACTAATCTCTTGACCAACCGGATTTCGGCCTTTGACTATTGAAGAGTTATAAATATTGGGCATCTTACCTGGAGGAAAAACCACATCTAAGACTGGACCAATAATCTGAGTAATGTGTCCTACATTCCTGTCAACAAGTGCGGAAACCCCAAGAGCAAGAGGATTTTTTTTCATGAGATTCCAATAGTATTAAATTTGTTTGCTGATTTTACTGATAAAGATCCTTGGTATCAAGTCGATCGGTTAATAATGAATGAATAAAGTTACACTTACATCTCGCTTTACCTATTCACATTCAATAGAAATTAGTCAATTTCTATTCTAGCTCATACTCCCAATATGTGTAAGAGAGTTCTTTCTATTCTATTCTATTATTAGGTGAAAATGAAGGACTTTCACGTAATTCTATGTAGAATGGGAATTTCGATAATAAATACTAATTAGCTCTTTTCTTTTTTTTTTTTTCTCATTTGAAAATCCAATACTTTAATTTCTTTCTATTCTCATCAGTCACCCAGTTTAACACTTAAGAGGTTCTGGGTCAATCTGGGTAAGACTCAGGAAAAAACTTTAACAGAATCTGCACCTCCTATATCAAAAGTATTTTATTTCAGGTTATGAATAATAAATTAATTGGGCATTATCCTCTGTTTCCGGAGGTATATCGTTGGCGTAAGTGGTGCAGAAAGGAGCTGCTCCTCCTTTCATTCTCTCCTCAAAAAGTAATTGATATCTACACAAATATTTGTTTGGAAAAAAAAGGTTTCGGTTTTGTTCGAAGAAAAAAAAAAAAAAGACTTACTAAGATGAAGATCTCATTAATATTAAAGCAACTAGGTTGCATCACATATCAAGAACAATATACAATGGTAGTGTTTCACCATCGGGGAAGTATCTCCGTCCGAAGATAGGAAAATATAGTAGGACGGATATTCTATTCATCGTCTTGCAAAAATTTTGAACATTTGTCGAGCAGACCTTATCCTTGCAAGAGTTATCAATTGAATTGTAGGGAGGGACCCACGTCACCACAAACGGAGACTAAAGCGAGTGTTGGATTCAAAGCTGGCGTTAAAGATTACAGATTAAATTATTATACTCCTGATTATAAGACCAAAGACACCGATATTCTGGCGGCGTTCCGAATGACTCCCCAACCCGGAGTACCACCTGAGGAAGCAGGAGCCGCAGTAGCTGCTGAATCTTCCACCGGTACATGGACCACTGTCTGGACCGATGGACTTACTAGCCTTGATCGTTACAAAGGTCGATGCTATGACATCGAACCCGTTGCCGGAGAAGAAAATCAATATATTGCCTATGTAGCTTATCCTTTGGATCTGTTCGAGGAAGGTTCTGTTACTAACATGTTCACTTCCATTGTAGGTAATGTATTTGGATTTAAAGCCTTACGAGCTCTACGTTTGGAAGATTTGCGAATTCCTCCTGCATATTCCAAAACCTTCCAAGGTCCACCTCACGGTATCCAAGTTGAAAGAGATAAATTGAACAAATATGGTCGTCCTCTATTGGGATGTACTATTAAACCGAAATTAGGTTTATCCGCTAAAAACTACGGTAGAGCAGTTTATGAATGTCTTCGTGGTGGACTTGATTTTACTAAAGACGATGAAAACGTAAATTCTCAACCGTTCATGCGTTGGAGAGACCGTTTCTTATTTGTAGCAGAAGCTCTTAATAAATCTCAAGCGGAAACGGGTGAGATTAAGGGTCATTACCTGAATGCTACCGCAGGTACATCTGAGGAAATGATAAAAAGGGCGGTATTTGCTAGAGAATTGGGAGTACCTATTATCATGCATGACTATTTGACAGGAGGTTTTACTGCAAATACTAGTTTAGCCCATTATTGTCGGGACAATGGTCTACTTCTTCACATTCACCGTGCAATGCATGCTGTTATTGACAGACAGAAAAACCATGGTATGCACTTCCGTGTATTAGCTAAAGCATTGCGTATGTCCGGTGGGGATCACATTCACTCCGGTACCGTGGTGGGTAAACTTGAGGGGGAACGCGAAGTAACTTTAGGTTTCGTTGATCTACTTCGTGACGACTACATTGAAAAAGATCGAAGTCGTGGTATTTATTTTACCCAAGATTGGGTATCTATGCCTGGTGTTCTGCCTGTAGCTTCAGGGGGTATTCACGTTTGGCATATGCCCGCTCTGACCGAAATCTTTGGAGATGATTCTGTATTACAATTCGGTGGTGGAACTTTGGGACACCCCTGGGGGAATGCACCAGGTGCAGTAGCTAACCGAGTTGCTTTAGAAGCTTGTGTACAAGCTCGTAACGAAGGACGTGATCTTGCTCGTGAAGGTAATGAGATTATTCGCGAAGCTGCTAAATGGAGTCCTGAACTAGCTGCTGCTTGCGAAGTATGGAAAGAAATCAAGTTTGAATTTGAGACGATTGACACACTGTAATTTAGTTAGTTTCACTAGTTGATTCACTTTTCTTTCACCCTAATCTTTGGAAAGAGATTAAGGTGAAGGAATTCCTCTTTAAATAAAGGATAAAAAACAATAACTGAATTTTATCTTAGGGGAATCGCTAAAAAACTGAGTTTTTCAGTCAAGATTCCATCCCATTTTAATAGGGTTTGCAGCTCTGTGGATCCGAGCTCATGGTTCTGAACCATGAAGTCAAGGGTTCAAATCCCTTCTAGCCCACCGAAAAAGAATATGTATATATTCTTTCTATATTCGATATTGGAACATAGAATTTTTTTTCTAATAAAAAAAAACAGTTTTTCCTTATTCGAATTATTTTTCCAATCTGAATGAATTCCATTGGATAACCAGGAAAGGGTTCTATCGTACCATCAATCATAAAAGATGGGTGATTACCATTCAAGCAAGCATCCAATTTAATAATTACGTTTTTCTATTAGATCGGAATATTATAATTTTGATTTTGTATAGTTGATCTTTTTAATGGGAGATATAAAAAACTTGCAAGGTGTGAATATATATTTTTTATTGTTGGAGAATCTTCAACAAATTGATTTGAAAATAAGCGCAAATTAAATAAATTAATTATAAACTCTATAACTATCAAAATTTATGAAAAAGAAGATGATACAAATATGAATATAGACAAAAACTATATAGAAGTTGAGACTATTTATTAATAGAGGATCACGGATTGTGTGTGACAGTCGTAAGAACAAAAATGCTTCAAGTGACTCGAGACAAAATAGACGCACGCATCATCATTCGTAAAGAATGTGGATAATCATCCGGGAATGAGTGGTACAGAAATAGAAAGAATTGAATCTTTATTTAATCGTGGCATCCGGCATCTCAAAAACATGATGACTCGATATTTTATTAGATTCTACGATAGAGATTCTTATTCTATGATAGAGATTCAGAATCGTATCACTTTTTTTTTTTTAACGAACAAGGTTCAACCGATGTTATTCAGTTGAGTATGAGTAAATCGAAAGGGAAGTCATTTGGGCGGGCCCCATGGTAGGTAAAAAGGTACCCTATCAAATACGTTACCAGAAGATTTATACCATTAATTTAATTATTTTGTGAGGGGAGTGTGTACATAAGAATAAAATTCGAGTTCAACGCAAAAGGCTAAGATCTTCCTGCTCCATATATTCATCAAGCATAGAAAAATTTATTATAGTGATTCTTACATCAACTGGTGATACTGCCGTGACGGTATGTTGGGAGATATTATTCCATTCATTATTTATTGCCGGACCTAAAGCATACGTTGCATTTGCAGTTTAAAGAGTAATCGAAACCACATTCATTACGCCATAGAATATCTAACCGTTAAAACTAAATCTTTATTTAATCATGGCTTAATTTAATTGATTGTTTTACGTAACCTTTTATTTGCCAAGTAAAAAAATCAAATCTTATTTTATGATTCAGTTCCCTGTAAAGAACGTGATAATTTTTTATTACGTTTTGTCTTTTCTTCGATCCACTACTGTTTTTCATCCCTATCATCAATTGATCCCCGTCCAAAGATTTTTTACTTATCAAATCAGTTTTTATCCAATTCTTTCACCACTTAAGTGTTATAATCTTATTTAAGTGTTAATATTATAATGGGAAGATATTTAACTCAATTTGGATTTGATAAAAAAAAAAAAAATATCGAATCAAGAATAATTTTCCAAAGAATTATTAATCAAAATCTTTAATAGAGAAGAAACATAATTTTCATAAATCTCTCTCACGAAAGAGTTATAATTAGTTTCCCTATTCGTTCCTACAAAAAATATATATATTATTTAAGGTGATTTTTTTACGACAGCAGCTTCTTACTCACATTCCATTTCCGTACCCCTAGTAGGTTTAGTTTTTCCAGCAATTGCGATGGCCCTTTTGTTCATATATATTGAGGAGGACGAAATTGTATAAAATTTGATCTAATATAATTTTATCAATATATTTTTCTAGATTTGAGAATGAAAGAATGTCTTTATTTCTTGTTCGAACAAGTATGGTAAAAACATTTTGAACGAATTTGAAGAATCTCTTGTTTCTTCATCCGCAAGAGTTCAAATTTATTTGGGCCCAGGGAGAGCGTACATCGGATATTAGTTCCTTTATAAAGAAACGAAAAGACTTTTCTTGAAAAAAAATCTCTCTGTAATAATAATAATATGGTAAGAAAAGTCTTTTTATATTTATATATAGTCATAGTCAAGGAAAAATGAATAAGCTCTAGAACAAGAAATTGAAATCTGCTATTTCGTCCCATCATTCCCGCTATTTCTGTCTCATGACATTCAGCAAGATAAGATCCAGGAGACTCTGTTACGAATTGGCAATCCGAATGGCTTCGGGTGGAACCTATAGCAGGGTCTCGAAGAATAAGCAATTTTTGTCGGGCCCGCATCGTCTCGTTGGGTGCATTGGGATTCTTTCTGGTTGGAATCTCTAGTTATCTCGGTAAGGATCTGACATCTTTCTCGTTATTATCTCAGCAAATTGTTTTTGTCCCACAAGGGATTGTAATGTGTTTCCACGGTATTGCAGGTCTGTTCTCCGGCCCCTATTTATGGTGTACCACTTCACGGAATGCAGGTAGTGGTTATAATCGATTTGACAAACGAGAAGGAGTTGTTTATCTTTCTCGTTGGGGATTTCCCGGAGAAAATCGTCGGATTCGTATTCGATTTTCCATGAAAGATATCCAAGCGATACGAGTGGAAGTTAAAGAAGGTATTTATCCTCGGCGTGCTCCCCACACGAAAGTAAAAGGTCAGCAAGATATTCCTTTGACTCGTACCGATGAACACTTAAGCTTGGGAGATATGGAAGAAGAAGCTGCCGAGTCGGCTCGTTTCTTGCGCGTATCGATCGAGAGACTTGAAAATGAACCCCAAAGAAATGAAATGGATATTTTTTTAGTTGTTGAATAACAAATAATAAAGTGTAGAAAGATGAAATTCAGGAATTCAAAAAGTTATTTCTTATGCGGTTCCCTCTCGTCGAAGTATAAGTAGCACTCACGAATTTGAAATCGGAAATTCTTCAGTGGTTCTCAAACGTGCCTTCTCGTTCTTTAGAAGGAGCTTATAAAGCTAGCAAGCGAATACGGCATATAAAAAAAGATTATTTGTCCTATAAATGTTCGATTTTATATTCGAGACACCCTCGGCAAGCTATCGTTTCACATATGAATACGGAATTAAATAACTCCGTATTCATAATATATTGGAGTGTTTTAGAATGTAAAATTAGTATTCATTTACTAAATCTTTTGAATAAATTGAGATCAATTATATCAAAAGGATTTTCTATTTTTATTGATCCACATTCGGTTTTCGTCGATCAACGGTTTCGCATTTTCTCAGAATCAAATCTTTATAATATTTGGTTATACCTGTTAAATATTCCATTTTTCCTCTCTACTCCTCGAGAACCAAGAGCTTCAAAAAATATTAATAAAACATTTGAAAAAAAAAGATTTTTTGATTATAGGAACTTTCAAAAAAAAAATTCTATTATTTCAAATAACTTATTTAGGAGAGAGTCGAATAAGATCGAACAAATGAATAGAAAATTAGCTTGGATTGAGGCAACTCCGAATGATTCAGATAATTGGAAACGATGTTATTCCCTTCTTCCTTCCCCGCCCGAAATGGAGGATACTTCGGAAAAAAGATTATCCTTCTCGGAGTCAAAGGATTCGATAATCACCACGGTAGCTTATGAATCTATAGGTCTTGTACCTCGTTCCATAACTCGTACTTCATCCGGATTCCAAACAGGATTGATAGGTCAGTCAAGTTCATTAGTACTTCATGAATTCCGATTGGTTAAGTATCAAACACTAGCCCCTCTACGATATATTGGATGTTCAATACTTATCCCTCGCGGAATTTCAATCTTATTAAAAGGATGGTTTTTGGAACCTCGGATTGAAAATTGGTGGAATACTTACCAATCTCAAATTTTTCCTAATTTTTTCCGGGAAGAGAGAGCCTTAGAGAGGCTCCGGGAAGTGGAAGAACTCCTTCGGTCAGATAAAATGATGTTAAATTCTCTAAAAGCCCAGTCACAAAATCTCAATCTCAATATGAAGATTCATGAAAAAACAATTCAATTAGTAACGATGCACAACGAAGAGAGTATTCAGACTATTCCGCATCCATTAACAGATATAATCTATTTTGCTACTCTAAGTGCCTTGCTCATTCTGAATGGAGAGAGGCTCGCTGTTCTCAATCCCTGGATTCAAGAATTATTTTATAGCTTGAGTGATACAATGAAAGCTTTCTCCATTCCTTTATTCACCGATCCATGTATTGGGTTCCATTCGCCTCATGGTTGGGAAATATACATAGATTCTTTTTTATCACATTTAGGATTCGCCCGTAACAAACATATAGTATCCCGCTTTGTTTCAACCTTTCCAGTCATTTCAGATACAGTTTTTAAACATTGGATTTCCCGTCATTCAAATCGTATATCTCCTTCGATCGTAGCCACTCATCATACAACGAATGAATAAAAAAGGTTGTTTTTATGATTGGTCTTACTTGAGAACAGTGTTTTTTTTACCCCAGAACAGAATGAATTGCCGGCTATTTCCGTTTCGAACCAATTGAGAATAGAAGTATATATACACTTTTCATTTTCCACCTTTATTGTTACTATAATGGCGGAGTTGCGGGCACAGGTAGCTATTGTAACAACTGGGATGTTGAAGGCACCCAACTCGTGGAAATATTTATAACAAATAATCGAACCATGCAGAAAAAAATTACTTATGATTGGATGATAAAGTTGGTGACTCGATCGATTCCGATCTTGATCATAATGACTACAATAGCTTGGCCATCTATCCCGGAAGCATATCCAATTTTTGCACAGCAAAGTTACGAGAACCCTCGAGAGGCCACTGGACGTATCGTATGTGCCAATTGTTACTTAGCTGAAAAACCTGTGGATATTGAAGTTCCACAATCTGTACTCCCGGATACCGTATTTGAGGCAGTTGTTAAAATCCCTTATGATACGCAAATAAAACAAGTACTTGCTAATGGTAAGAAAGGGGCCTTAAACGTGGGAGCTGTTCTTATCTTACCTGAAGGATTTGAATTAGCTCCTCCTGATCGTATTCCCCCCGAGATTAAAGAAAAAATGGGTAATCTTTATTTTCAGACTTATCGTCCTGATAGAAAAAATATTCTGGTAATAGGTCCTGTTCCGGGTGGAAAATACAGTGAGATTGTGTTTCCCATTCTTTCACCAGACCCTGCTACTAATAAAGAAGCTCATTTTTTGAAATATCCTATCTATGTGGGTGGTAATAGGGGAAGGGGACAAATTTATCCCGATGGAAGTAAAAGCAACAATACAGTTTATAATGCTTCAGCTACGGGTAAGGTAAGCAAAATATTACGTAGAGAGAAAGGTGGGTATGAAATAACGATTGAGAATACATTGGACGGCCGTCCGGTGGTTGATATTGTACCCCCAGGACCAGAACTCATTATTTCAGAAGGTGAATTAATTAAGATTGATCAACCATTAACTAATAATCCTAATGTAGGTGGGTTTGGTCAGGGAGATGCGGAAATAGTACTTCAGGATCCGTTACGTACTCAAGGTCTTTTGTTATTCCTCGTATCGGTTGTTTTAGCACAGATATTCCTAGTACTCAAAAAGAAACAATTTGAAAAAGTCCAATTAGCTGAAATGAAATTTTAGGTTCAGTTTATTTTATATATTGATTTATACATTGTTCGAAACAAAGTTAACCGAAGCGCCTGATCAGTAGAATCCCCATTTCATTTCTTATATTGATTGCTAATTTGTAATGAGATCGTCGATTTTAGTTTCTATACATTCGTATAATATGTATGGTAACGGTTTCTTCAGAGACTGAGAGTCAACCTGGAATATCATTATCCTTTTCTTTACTACTATAAATTATTGGGGATACCACATCAAATATGTATTTCAGGAGGGGTGACTCAGCAAGTATTAAGACATAGCATATCAGATATCAGCTTGCCGAATGGTCTTCTTTTATTCCCCATATATTTCTATTTTAGATACTATAAAAGAATCTTCCTTATCTATTTATAATATTTCTCAAGATAAAAATGGATCGAGGATTAAATAGATATTATATATATATAATATCTATTCTGGATTAAAAAACTGTATTTCGGGGAACATATAATAAAGCTCTTCTATTTACTTGAAGAAAATGACCTTTGTTCTTACCAAGAATATAATATTATGAAACAGATCCACAGACGTAACGTATGGAGGAGAGACGGACGAACCCTTGGAAATATCACCATCTTCTTCTCCCCCCAAAAAAAATCGAAGTCGATTTTCATATTGAGTTATAGGAAGCTCGTGATCCTTTTGACCTTGTTCACCAATTACCAAAAAATATGTTCTGCATATCCTTCTGAGAATTCTTCTAGCTTATCTTATAAAGAGTGGAAAACAGATGAATGGTATATAAGCTTATGTTATTTATCGCAGAAACACTTGGGTTCCTAACTTCCTGGCTCGTTTCGAAGGTGTTCTTCTCCCCGGCCCGAATTATGCTCCAAATCCCATATTAAAAACATGGGATTTCCATAGCATAATCTCAGCCTTTACGAAAGTGAATAGTAATTTACCACATCCAAAATTTGGGAAAGGATAGTAATTTTGTTGTTCTAGCAAGATTATTGATTCGTAAATCTTTTTTTTATTTTAATAAGATAAGAAAAACTTATGATAAATCGATCAAAATTTTTTGAAAGATAAAGATGATAAAAATGTCATTAAATGATGTGATGACATATTATCAATTTATTTTTTATTTTATTTAAAATTATTAGATAATTTTATGAAATAATAAGATTTTCAGGGATCTTATTATATTTCGTTAATCTTTCTTATTTCTTATCAGAACCGGAAGACTCAATATCAATAAATAAATTATTATTAATAAAACTTTGCTAATTTCGAGTTCGAATTTAGCAAAGTTTTATTATCTATTGAGCCTGGGCGAACTAACCTACCCTTGCATTACAGTATTCCTTATACAGGTTCAGGTTTATCTATCCAGTCGATTCAATTATTACGGGGATGACCCTAATCCGGAGTATGGGCCATGAAAAGAAATACCTACTGGACCGATCACAAGGGTACCAACTACGGTACCTATTAGCCACAGGGGAATCCTTCCGGTGGTATTGGCCATTTATCCTACTCCCCCTCACATTCCATTAGGTGGTCATGACTCCGAGACATGGACGGTCACGGACAATTAGAATCTTGGATCTTTCCGTATGAGGTAATCAAAGTTTATGCCATTATTAATTAAAAAAGTGACTGGGAAATGGAACAGCAAGTACAAGGATTAGTAATAACCCCCAATAGAGGCTGGTACGATTTGATTCCACACTCTGTTTGTTCGGATTTGGTTGTGTCGTAGCTTCTTCACGCTCCAGATAAATAAGGTTGGTTTATCGTTGGATGGATTGCGTTGCTGATATTGATCCTGGGGAGAAAACCGTAGGTACAGCTAGTCCATGAACGGCCAGCCATCTAACTGTGAAAATTGGATAAGTTCTATCTATAGTCATTGATACCTCCTACAAAGATCTAGTAAATTCATCGACTTGTTCCAACGAATTGAAACGGCCGGTTATTAACGGAACCTCTTGTCGGCTCTCCGTAAAATACTCATTTGGCCGGGGACTCCCGAACACATCGTAAGCCAAACCTGTGCTGACGAATGACCAACCTGCAATGAACAAGGGAGGTATAGTAATGCTATGAATCACCCAGTACCGAATACTGGTAATAATGTCGGCGAAAGGGCGCTCTCCCGTATTCCCAGACATGGTTAGCTCCGTGTTATATATTCTTTGTAGACGCGAGGAGGAATTGATTCCATCGTGGAGGATCGAAACCAGAAGATATGGAATCTACTGATATCTCCTTTAAACTAAACCTTGTTAGATTGTCAACCTTGTACCAAGGGTATCTTTGAAGCATACTGGACCAGTATAGCTAGCGTTCTTCCGACGCAGCAAGACAACTAACTTTCAATGGGATAAAGGAAAGGAAAAAGAAAGAATAAGATTGAATAATTTGGTCATTTCATTAGCATTTTTTAACTAACTTAATATTAAGAAATATTCAATAAACCCAGTGACTCGAGATCATTTTACGTGACCTGACCTGAGATGAGAGGATTTTGAACGTAAAGAACCTATACGAATGTTTAAATACTGGAACCATTGGACGTATGGGTCATAAAACCACTACAACGGATTACTATGGTTTTAGCGGTTACGAATAAAAGTAAAGCCAGCCTTTTGAGATTGATGCAGCTCCAGGAGAAAGAGTGGGAGTGTTACAGCCCATGTAGGATATGGGACTCCCGTGCGCGCAACATTATGTTGTGGATTTGGGTCGCACGGATTACACATAGAATATGATCACTGATGTGGCACAGGCGCGTATGTTTGTCCTACGAACAAAAAAATTATTCGGCCAAGCGTATGTTCCCAATGCAATAGTTTCTTCAAAAAAGGAAGACCGAGTAAAGAATAGAGATTATTACAATTAGTTAGATTAAAGATCTGTGAAACTTTGAGCCATTATGAGTTAGTTTACAGGAGGTAACATTCTTGCGATCCCGAGAATGGTTTACTCTTACTGGGTATTCGTCTAGAGGTAAATACAAACGAAGATATTTACGATTAGGTGGATATCGAATTCCTGCATCCCAACATGAGATGGATAAAACTTTTCCTACGACTGATTTTTTTTGTTTCCTCATAGTTTGTGAAGCAATATTGATAGCATAGGATAGAAATTAATTGTTTTGGAGAAACTGTAAAAATAGTTGGATCGAAAGGAATTCGTAATAGAGTAGTATCATCACGGGAAGGAAAAAGCTCTATTCCATAAAGTATTTATTGTTGGAGATAATGAATGTAAGAAGAATTTTTTTCTTTAGGGTCGAATGCAAACAAGGGAAAATGTACAATGTGGAATGGCGGTTGCCAGGTCTGGGACTGTGAAATCCCATACTCGATTCAAAGCACAAGTCTATATTCCTTTCCTTGGGAGGAACAAACAACAATAAAAAAAAAAAAAAAATATCATCCAAAATTTATGTTCGTATTACTGATGCAATTGATAAGATTGAATCATTTCAATACTATGTAATTCTGGCAAAAGAAATACAAATAATAATGCTAGGTGATCGGATGAGAATCCACTTTAATCGAACTTTTAAAATGAAAACAAAAGCGTTTCGCTATTCGTTCGTGGAGGTCATACAGTAGAAACTTGCACGATTTTCGAGTCGTTTTATCAATTCACGGACCGGAAATTGATACAAATATGAAAAGTGATTTAGGATAACAATTATTTGAATATAGTTCTTCCTTTTTTACTTATTAAAAAGTGTTTTTTATATCCCCATTTCCAATCATATATTCTTCATATTCTTATTATGCGAGGGTAATGACGAATATAAGAAAGAATCTCTAATCAATTGGATTTTTTATACTTCGAATTAATCTTTCTTTTTTGGGTCATAAAGAGATTTAGGTAATTGCTCTACAAGGGTGTATACTAAATTCGTTATTACCATTCAAAGTTTTTTCTATGTCTATTATACCTAGCTACTTCGTATTCCTATTGGCTGCTCTAACTCCAGCTTTAGTTCCACTTACTGGCTCAAATAAGATAAAACTTATCTAGAAAATAATGACGGGGAAAATCAAGGAAAATTTTCTGCCAGATGGTGGTTATTGAGATTCACAATAAACTTGGGTACTATCTAATTTAGATATTGTCTTCGTTAACTCAGAAAGAAACGGTTGAAGCTTTGCCATCCGGAATCGTATCAGGTTCGATTCCAACAACTTCAGCTGGATTATTTGTAACTGCATATTCACAATACTGACGTGGTGATCAATTGGATCTTTGACCGAGGATTGGATTACGTTTAGCATCCCATACTTGCCTCCCTTCTTAGGGAGGTCAAATTGATCAATAAATTTTGCTGTTTTATCAATAAATCTAATTGAGTTCAAATTTTGATTATGGAAAGGGAAAAAACACATCAAATTAAATTTTATTATTAAAATCACGCTCTGTAGGATTTGAACCTACGACATCAGGTTTTGGAGACCTACGTTCTACCGAACTGAACTAAGAGCGCTTTTTTTTTGCATCACATAGGAGATCGTGGATAGAGAGATAATCTTCTTTTATTCTCTCCTATTTCTTGAATACTTATTGCGAGTATTCCGCGAATACCTATTCGTTCGAATATCTCTCATACGTATGAGATTCGGGTTAGGGATGACAGGATTCGAACCTGCGACATTTTGTACCCAAAACAAACGCGCTACCGAGCTGCGCTACATCCCTCCCAACTTTCATACAAGATGAATTGTACTTTATTTAAATACTTTATTTAAAGTTTCTTGCCTACATCGTCCCATCCCTATTTCCTCATCGTCCTTTTTTGTATCGCAATCCATTATGGAATAATTCTAATAATTTAACTATTTTTTTTTTTTTATGAATTCTTAAAAACAAGGGAATCTTATATGCAAGAACATTGAAATTGAAACTTTTGTATTTCCCCTATGAAAAGATTTGTGACTTGTTCAATAAAATCCTTTTTGATTTTTGATGAAGGATACTATACTGGAGAACAACCATTCATCGTAAATAATTATTCTTGGAATTCGAACAATTAAGCGATGAGATGATTGTATTTTATACTATTTATGCATTTATTTAATAGTAGATAGAAATTCAAATAAGTTATTATATATTTTTTATTGATTTATCGAGGTAGAATGAAAATAGTAACGTACACAGGAAAGAATTTAATAAAATCAATTACTAATAAATCACTTAAAAAGTCTCAAAGATTTAGTAAGAAAGAACAAATTTCGCTTATTTCTATTACTCTGTCATTACTTACTTATATGAACCTTCGTAGAAAAATGAATATTTCAATTATTTCAAAATTTAGTAAGAATCTTTTAAATCTAGTTTATGAAAACCGGAAGAAAGTGATTTAAGGAAGGGGAGGAACTTGCAATGCAAGATGTAAAAACATATCTTTCCACAGCGCCTGTTGTAGCTACGTTGTGGTTCGGATCTTCAGCTGGTTTATCGACAGAGATTAATCGTTCTTCCCCGGATGCTTTAGTTCTTTCTCTTCCCCAAGAATACCCTTTTACCATTTCGAGTTGATCACTTTTTGAGTTAACCTATTGGTTTTTGGTTGGAAACTCCCAAATAAATATTTGAATTAAGTCTTATCAAAGAATCAAGTTCCAATGGAAAAAAGATGAGCTTTAAAATTCGACTTCATCGAAAAAAATATAGAATCTTATTGAATATCCCTAATAGTGAAAAGTTTTTTCTTAAAATTTTTCATTATTAGATTTTTCGCCATAAGATCGGAAACTCATTTGTCTTTTCAAGATTCAAAAAATTATGGCTGAGAATAAAAATGTGAGAGTAACAATTACTTCAGAATGTACTAGTTGTGTCCGAAACGGTAATGAAAAACATTCAGGTGTTTCCAGATATACTACTCGGAAAAATCGTCGCAATACGCCTACTCGAATGGAATTGAAAAAGTTTTGTCCTTATTGTTATCAACATACTATTCACAAAGAAATAGGAAAATAAGCAGTATTGGGGAGGTTCGTGAAACAAACCATGGGCAAATCCGAGCGATCTTCTCGTAAACGTTCACCACCAATTAGATCAGGAGAAACTGTTGATTATAAGAATATAAGTTTACTTTGCGGATTTATTAGCAAGCGGGGAAAAATCTTATCTAAACGAATGAATAGATTAACCTCGAAACAACAACGTTTAATGACTATTGCTGTTAAACGAGCTCGTATTTTAGCTTTGTTACCTTTTGTCAATAACGAAAGTTAATTGGATATTACTAATAATAAATCTCATTAATTAAGATGAAATCGAAATAGGTCACATAAAGAAAAAGATCTCGATTCTCCTATGGAAAAGAGGGAATATTGACTTTATCTATCTATTCACTCATTCCCAAGATTTAGTAATTCTCTCGATGTTTATACCTCCCCGGAGTGAATCAATCCCCGGAGAGGTTTTTATACCTTATCCCCCTATCTATTATTCGTTAACCTCTCTCGAAATTGTGGAAGAGCTGCTAGTATCCAATATAGCTATCTGCGCGAGTATTTTACGATTCAAAAAAACCTGGTTTTTGTATAAATGTTGAATAGATTTAGTATAAGAAACTCCATTATTTCGGGCTGCTGCATTGATCCGGGTAATCCATAGACGGCGAAAATCTCTTTTTCGTTTACCTTTATCCCGATGGGGAGAAACTAAAGCCTTTATTACTTGCTGTTTACCGGTTCGAAAGATTCTAGAATGAGCTCCTCGAAACCCTGATGTGAGTTGAATAATATCTTTCCGGTGTTTCCGAGCCACGTAGCCACGTTTAACTCTAGTCGTTGTTGCTTACTATATAAAAAAATCACTGAATATTTAAATGAAGAATAAATGTAAAAATTCTTATGTTTAATATTCTTTATAATAGATTTTGCTCTATTTCTTCGAATGATAAATAGGAGCAAAGGATGGATATGGTTGAGTTGATTAAAACACCCGCTTCGTTGTGATTATCACAATATTTATTATTGCGATTAAAGAAATATTATTGAAATTACCATTGTGTTTTTCGGATGTATATCGGAATAGGATGCTATTTGCATCTTTTACATAGAGTCCGCTTTCTCTTTACTATCCTTCATGGAATGAGACTACTGATCTTTCTGATGTAGGGAATAAAGATTCCCGTGGCTTTTGCTACTTCAACCTTCCCATCCACGAATTTTTTGGATTGGGCATCTGCTCAGTGAGCAAGGGATGGGACCTTGAACTGATAAAAATCCGGGGTTCCATCGTTTCTATAGTTTCTCCTTCAACGGTGGGGTACCCCCTATACGCCGGAGCCTCTTATTTCTCAAAACGAAATGAGAATGTTACCAGTGACTCGTATAGTTTCTGATCCCCAGCTCCACCCGATTCATCGAGCAAAAAAAAGTCTTCTTATAATAAGACTTATCCATACAATAACGGCGTGTGATCGTAAGGGTTGGCTGGGCAGCTTACCTTGTAAGTCCGTTTTTGCGGCGATATAAGCATAATGCTTTTCTAATTGCATTTTATTCCTCGCTCAATGGATTGATGACCATTCGCTATCATTGAGAAATTGCTTTTCATCCTGCATCGGGGTGATCGGATTTGCACCAATAGAAACCATAAATTTCATCCCCAAGATTGGTGGATGATAGATCTGTACTTACTATAGTGAGGGGATTCTCCTGCCATATCGATCCCCCTGCACCTCGAGCTTCTGATCTAAACGAGTCGCACATACACCCGGGTACATACTCCTCTACGCTGAGGACATCCTCGAAGGGCAGGGGATTTTGTTCTATCTCCTATTGGTTGTCTTCGATTCCTAATGAGTTGTTGAATAGTAGGCATTTTTAGTGCGGTATGCAGGATTTACCGGTTCGGATTGATCCTAACCCTAAGATTTTATTATGAGATTCAAAAACTAATCCTTAGAAGTTTCTTTTTATTCTCTTAAAAGTGAAAGAATTTTCTAGAAAGATCGGAACTAAATCGAAACTTTATGACTCTTATTATATTTCGTATCAATAAATCTTAGAATTCGATTTTTCATTTATAAGATTTATTTCTCATATGCAAGCTATTGTTCCTACTTATGGATGGATCCGTCACACCGATCACTTGTATATTTACCATAAGTAGGGATTTTATTTTCTTCTTGAAAATTCTAGTTAATTTTTTTTAATCAGCTATTAATTAGAGAGTTCGAAGAAGTTTCTACAGCTATAGAATCAGTAATGCCATAAACTTTAGCTTCTTCCGCTGACATAAAAACATCTCTTTCCATATCTTCAGAGACTACCCATAAAGGTTTCCCTGTTCTTTGTACATAAATTTTAGTAACGCAGTCGCGAAGTTTCAACATCTCTTCTGCTTCCACAAGACATTCTCCCGCTTGTCCATCATAGAAAGAACTACCGGGTTGATGAATCATCACCCTAGCGTGAGGTAGCGCTATACGTTTAGTAATTTCTCCTCCAGCTAAAATGAAAGATCCCATTGAAGCAGCTAATCCCACACAGATGGTGTTTACATCTGGCATCACATATTGCATAATATCATAGACAGATATTCCAGCTAATACCGCTCCGCCAGGAGAATTAATATATAAATAAATATCCTTACTCTGATTTTCTCCATTCAGGTACATCAGAATACAAATAGTTTGATTTGCAATTTCATCATCTATGTGCTGGCCCAAAAACAATAATCTTTCTCGATAAAGTCGGTTGATTAGGATAGATTTATAGCTTTTCTTCCTTTGGAACCGCACACGCACTTTTAAGTGCATACGGCTCGAGCAGTTGAAAAAGCTAGGTATTTCTTCTCCCGATACCCATCTTCCATAAAAAATCTTTTGGTTAGATAAAAAAATCTTTCTTTCATCTCAAAGGATGAGTCTTACCACTTCCAGTTCAAGTTTGTCTTTGTTTACAAAGTGTCTCATTTTCAACTTATTGAACTGCCTATTAACTGATGTCCAATTCAATGATTTTATTTTCAGCAGAATTCCCTTGTTTTCAAATAGATTCTTAATAAGATCCTTGGGTTTATGCTCCACTTCGGGGAAATATCTATCCGACTGTTACTCGCACATATGGAGCAAGTAGATCTACTGCCATTTTTCCACTCTATTCTTACTTCTGCTATAAATGCTTGTCCATATCATTTCATCATGATCAAGAATGATTAATCTTTGATCGGTTGTTTGTTTCGTTGAACGAAGCCTGAATACTTTTTATTGGTTTTGGCTAGCCATAGATTATCATAATTGATAAATTTTTTTCTGTGAGAGATCTCACGCTTTAGATTACTGAACATTTAGTCAATCTTAAGTGAGATAGAAGCATCTCAATCGGAAGGAATGACGGGAAGATTCCGTATAATCAAATATTTAAAACAAGTCGCACTGTACGTCAATCCAAACTATATCTTCCTCTCCGAAGATTCGAAGGGATACTTTCGGAACACCAATGGGCGTTTCTTGGGGACCAAATATTATATTGCCCCCCAATACGAGAGCATAATTGATCGGAAAAAAGATTGTATCAATTATATAGACCTACAGAATTTCTAGTAATTCCACCAATAGGCGTAGTAAATCATATTATAGTTCCATTTCATACGCATAATATGATTGATACACAAGGCGAAAGCGGCATGGACCAATGCATATCGATGAAATAAATCAAAAAACAAATATTGGTTGGATATTGGGTATACTTTTTTCGGGCATGAACCTGATGCGCTGGAGAGATAACAATTACTAAAATCCTTCCGTCCGTCCAAAGGAGAGATTACAGGATTTTCTATGATAATTCTCTCAATCATGGATCTGTATCAACAACCAGAAGGAAAAAATGGAACAGAACAGCCAATATGATTAATTGGATCGGGGTACGAAGGATTAGAAATCATAACATAATAAATTATTTTTCCTAATATTCAACGAGTAAGTTAGTTATTTCAGAGCTTTCTCGGGACCCCTTAATGGGAAGCATCTAACAATGTAATACCTTAGAAGCTCGGGTTTCGTTTGTTTCTTATGATTGTTCAATTAAATAGGCTTTGATGCCAATGAATAAGAAAACTAATTCATCTATAAAAAAATATATATATTTTTTTTTTTTATTTTATCAATCAATAAAAAAAATTGATGTAGATTGTAAAAGACAGTAACTCATATGGATATGGATAGATGGAAAAATTGAACCTCTGTTTGAGTCTCCGTTCGAATAACCAATCCATTGGAGTATACTTTACCTATTACACACATAGAGTATATAATACCATTATGCTCTTCGGTTTAGTCAAGCACGATATTGAACCCTATTCTAAACTATGCGTTATCCATTATTTGAATCACTCCGATGTTTGATGGGACCAATATATTTATTGTTATGCTGAATCAAGAGATGCTAAACTATTTCTGCTCCTCTTCATTGTGAGAAAGAAGGGAATTGGTATTTCAATATCTCATCATATATAACTGTAAATAGATGTGAATCCCTGTATGATTGGATAAGGTTTTAGCATCGTATCACAGCCCTTGAATGCAATAAAGTTACGTAGTGTCTACTCCCCTTCGAGAAAGGGGTATATGCATGGGTCCACCTTGGTACCGTGTCCATACCGTTGTATCAAATGATCCTGGCCGTTCAATTGCTGTACATATAATGCACACAGCGTTAGTTTCTGGTTGGGCTGGTTCAATGGCTTTGTATGAGTTAGCAGTTTTTGATCCATCCGATCCTGTTCTTGATCCTATGTGGAGACAAGGCATGTTCGTTATCCCTTTCATGACTCGTTTGGGAATAACGAAGTCATGGGGTGGTTGGAGTATTACCGGAGAAACTGTAACTAATGCAGGTATTTGGAGTTATGAAGGCGTGGCTGCTGCGCATATTGTGTTATCTGGCTTGTTATTCTCATCAGCTATTTGGCATCGGGTATATCGGGATCTAGAAATATTTACTGACGAACGTACGGGAGCACTTACTATAGATTTGCCTAAGGTCTTCGGAGTTCATTTATTCCCTTCAGGAGTACTTTGTTTCGGATCCGGAGCATTTCACGTAACTGGTTTGTTCGGTCCCGGAATATGGGTGTCTGATCCCCATGGGTTGACTGGAGAAACACAACCTGTAGTTCCAGTGTGGGGAGCCGAAGGGTTCGACCCCTTTGTTCCAGGAGGAATAGCTTCTCATCATATTGCAGCAGGTATTCTAGGTATATTAGCAGGTCTATTCTACCTTAGTGTTCGTCCTCCCCAACGATTATACAAAGGATTACGTATGGGGAATGTTGAAACTGTTTCATCCAGCAGTATTGCTGCCGTGTTTTTTGCAGCCTTTGTTGCTGCCGGAACCATGTGGTATGGCTCCGCGACCACTCCAATAGAATTATTCGGTCCTACTCGTTATCAATGGGATCAAGGATTCTTTCAACAAGAGATAGATCGGAGGGTTCGATCCAGCAGGGCTGAAAATCTTAGTTTATCAGAAGCTTGGTCCAAAATTCCAGAAAAATTAGCTTTTTATGATTATATTGGTAATAATCCAGCGAAGGGGGGATTATTCAGAGCAGGTGCGATGGACAATGGGGATGGAATAGCTGTTGGTTGGTTAGGTCACGCTGTCTCCAGGGATAAAGAAGGACACGAGCTTTCCGTACGTCGTATGCCTACTTTTTTCGAAACCTTTCCAGTAGTTTTGGTGGATGGGGAGGGAATTGCGAGAGCCGATGTTCCCTCCAGGAGGGCAGAATCAAAGTATAGCGTTGAACAAGTAGGTGTAACTGTTGAGTCTTACGGTGGTGAACCCGATGGGGTTAGTTTTAGTGATCCCGCTACAGTAAAAAAATATGCTAGACGTGCTCAATTAGGTGAGATTTCTGAATCTGATCGTGCTACTCCAAAGTCTGATGGTGTTTTTCGTAGTAGTCCAAGAGGTTGGTTTACTTTCGGTCACGCTACATTTGCTCTTCTTTTCTTCTTCGGACATATTCGGCATGGTGCTAGAACCTCGTTCAGAGATGTTTTTGCTGGTATTGATCCTGATTTAGATGCTCAAGTTGAATTCGGAGCATTCCAAAAACTAGGAGATCCAACTACCAAAAGACAAGTAGTATAACATCGATCTAAAAATGTTTAATATAATATATATATCTCGTTTTCAAAATTAAATCTATCTAATCTATATAGATTAGATAGGTTTAATTTCTATATCTTTAAGTAGTACGAAAGTTATCCCTATACTCCCTCACCCATACAATCGAATCTACGGAAGCATTGGTTCATACATCCTCGCCGGTAAGTACTTTAGGAATAATATTTTTTGCTATTTTCTTCCGGGAGCCACCTAAAGTTCCAAACAAAGGGAAAAAATGATTTTTGGATCATCGAGCGGGTGATCCGGTATGAAAAAATTAATGACCTTCCCTAAAGACTGAGGGAAGGTCACTTAAGCTAATCTTCATGCTCCTCAAAAGGATCTCTAAGTTCTTTGGAGGGTTGCCCAAAGGCAGTATACAAAGCGTGACCGGTGAAGCTGACAAGTGAACGAGATATGGAGATAGCGACCAAGGTTGCAGTTTCCATTGCTAAGTAATCCCGATATAATGGTTAATGGTTTGTTTCCGTTTCCAATATAATAGTACATAAAGTTAACAAATCTCAACTAATGTAATAAGTTTTACGGCTACAAAGATTATTGATGGTATTCCCAGGATCAAACCGCAACGAACCCGTGTAGGAAGTCCATCAAAACCACTTAATTCGGAATATGGTAAAGTGGCTCCTGGATGGGGAACCACTCCCATTATGGGTGTCGCAATGGCCCTATTTGCAGTCTCTCCAGTTATTATCTTGGAACTTTATAATTCCCCCGTTTCATTGGATGGGATTCCGGTGAGTTGGTAATGAACAAAAACTAAAGAGTCTTTCCCCCAAACAAATATTCTAATCTAGTGAAATAGAAAAATTTAGAAATCTTCTGTTTCATTAGATTTAATGACTTGCTTAGGGCCCGTAGGTTAACTCTCCATGGTAGTTTAATCGTGTGATTCTCCAATTAGGAGATCTTTGGAATACGGGTGTGCGACTCGTCCGAATTAATCATTGATAGTACAAAGTAATTTGTCATCTTTCTCACAGAATGATCCTACCTTGCTGGATACCAATTGAATGGTTAGCATCTGAAGCGCGGGGCTCACGAAGGCATTAGTTCAATAGGAAGATTTAAACCATGATTAATTTATGTATATCCGCTATTCAAGCTTCGTTACCAAACTTTCAATAACTTGAAAAATTTGTTGACTATAAATTCTACGATATATTTTTCACAACGGCATACTTGGGAAATGAGAGAACATTCCCATTTTATAAGCATATTTTATCAAGTTGGTGACGATAGAGAAGCTTCTTACCCATCGTACCTCCTCTACAAAAAAGAGTCTATCGGAGTATAGTAGGAATCTAAGGTTTTTGAATATCCATCAAGATTTCAACGAGATAATCTCCAGAATTTGTTTTATATCACTGTTTTTTTAATACATATATTGATGATAGGAGAAAAGATTGTTCAAAAGGCCAACAATATTCATTCGTTTTGGAGGGAAGAAAGAGCCGACTTGGGATCAAGGCAATAAAAATGTTATGAAAAAGATTAGGTTCTACCCTTTTTTCGGGAAGTTTTTATTGAAATAATCAATGAAAAGATTTCGTATCATTTTTTTGCTTAAGCCGTATGAAGGGAAATCCCCATGTACGGTTTTCGGAGGGGGGGAGCGTATGAAATAAAAGTTCACCCATCTCAATAAAGTATATGATTGGTTTGAGGAGCGTCTTGAGATTCAGGCGATTGCGGATGATATTACTAGTAAATATGTTCCTCCCCATGTCAATACATTTTATTGTCTAGGGGGAATTACCCTAACTTGCTTCTTAGTACAAGTAGCCACTGGTTTTGCTATGACTTTCCACTATCGCCCGACCGTTACAGAAGCTTTTAGCTCTGTTCAATATATAATGACTGAAGTCAACTTTGGTTGGTCAATTCGATCAGTCCATCGATGGTCGGCAAGTATGATGGTTCCAATGATGATTTTGCACGTATTTCGCGTTTATCTTACGGGGGGATTCAAGAAACCTCGTGAATTAACTTGGGTTACAGGTGTAATTTTAGCCGTATTAACCGTATCTTTTGGTGTAACTGGTTATTCTCTGCCCTGGGATCAAATTGGTTATTGGGCTGTCAAGATTGTAACTGGTGTACCTGAAGCTATTCCTGCAATAGGGTCTCCCTTGGTAGAGTTATTACGCGGGAGTGTCAGTGTAGGTCAATCCACATTGACTCGTTTTTATAGTTTACACACTTTTGTATTACCTCTTCTTACTGCTGTATCTATGCTAATGCACTTTCCAATGATTCGTAAGCAAGGTATCTCAGGTCCTTTACGAGCGGGAAGAAACACAATAGGGATTAATATTCATATTATCTCAATAACTTAACTTCATTAAATTATTCCATTGCCATAGATATTTTTAGAAACAGAATATCTCATGGATTTTGTTTTCTATTCCGAAGTATTACTGGGTTCAGACCAATGAATAGTCGAAAATAGATTCTTTTCAGAGAGAAGATGGATTACGGGAGTGTGTGACTTGAATTATTCAACTTCGGCTATGCAGATTTTCCATTGAATCTGTCACATCAACATCCAATGATAAAATGTGTCTCTATCCCGATCTCGCTCCTACTTGTAGGAGGGTTAAAACTCGGGTACAAAAATCTCGTTGGTTTTGAAAAGAGAGTTATTTCCATGATCGAGTTATAATCTCAAAAAGGCTTCGCAAAATCCAGTAAGTTAAAGTGAGATATTTTTTCTTTTTTCTTGGGAGAAAAGGAATATGGTGAAGAAATGCATTCACTTCCCTTGCATCTCAATCGAAATAATACCATCGGAGTGAAAGGGAGATCCAAAGAAAAAACGGATAGATAAGCCGGAGTGTTAACAAGTTAATACTATTACGTTCCAAAACCTTGTTCCTCCGTGGAAAAGAAAATGACTCATAAGGAATAAGATTGTCCGAAAAGCATATTGATGATCATAATGCCCAACCCCAAATTTATGGCCTACTTGGACAATGAGCATTTAATTCAAATAAAATGGGGTTTGGAAAGAATCCCTAAAACAAAGCGTTAGAGATCATATAATATTTTTATGTATCCTAAAAGAAAAAAAATTATAGTTATTGCTTGAGCCGGATGAGAAAAATCTCTCATGTCCGATTCTATGGGAAGAAGAATAGATCAAAATTTGTCTATCCCGATAACAAAAAAACCTGACTTAAGTGATCCTGTATTGAGAGCTAAATTGGCTAAAGGTATGGGACATAATTATTATGGAGAACCCGCCTGGCCTAACGATCTTTTATATATTTTTCCGGTAGTGATCTTAGGTACTATTGCATGTACTGTAGGTTCAGCAGTCCCAGAACCCTCAATGATCGGTGAACCCGCAAATCCATTTGCAACTCCCTTGGAAATATTGCCTGAATGGTATTTCTTTCCGGTATTTCAGATACTTCGTACAGTGCCTAATAAATTATTGGGCGTTCTTTTAATGGCCGCAGTACCCGCAGGATCATCGACAGTACCCTTTCCAGAAAATATTAATAAATTTCAGAATCCATTTCGTCGTCCGGTAGCTACAACAGTTTTTCCAATTGGTACTGCAGTAGCTCTTTGGTTGGGTATTGGAGCAGCTTTACCCATTGATAAATCTCTAACCTCAGGTCTTTTCCAAGATCAATAATTCGATTCAAGATTAATTACTTGATTTGATTGTTCGATTTTCCCTTGTAGAAGATTTTTTTCCCATATCCAGGGAGGACTTGCTTCAAAGCAAATAATCCCTAGATATATCAAAGATTCAATAAATTCCAATTATAAGAAATAGAAGTTATTTTAATAAATTCAAATGGAGTGATTTCGGTTATTCCATTTGATCTTTCTCACTATGATTTGAATCCAACTGTAGTTTATTTTTCTTCAAAAGAGAAACAAAAATGAGGTTATTTATTGAACTTCAAGTTTCCCCAGGTAAACTTATTCCAAAACGTTTCCACAAAGCTTCCAATACTTGTTCAACAGATTTGATTCCAAAATTTTTAATTTTCATTAGATCATCTTGACTATAATCTAGAAGGTCTGATATCGTATGTACATTAATTCTTTTAAGACAGTTATAAGCTCTCGGGGATAATTCCAATTGGTCAATAAAGATATGTCTGAAAGTAACTTCTTTTGCCATCTGATCTACCTGAATCGACATAGGAGGAAGAACGGAACAAGACAACGCATTAGATTCGTTTATATCCCCCATTCCATAAATCTTTTCCCCGTTTTCCGCATGTAAAAAAGGAATAAATAAGTTGATCAAACTTCGAGAAGCTTCATAAATTGCTTCTCTGGGAGTGATACTTCCATTGGTCCATATCTCAAGCAAAAGCATCTCTTTCATTATCTTCTTGTCGTGGCTTTCGAAACAATGAATACTATAATTCACATTTCGAATAGGCATAAATACAGCATTTAGAGGAAAATTTCCATCTTGAGATTTTACTATATTTTGTCTACGATATCCACGATCTCTTTCAATTCTCAATTCAATATTCAAATGAATCTTTTTAGTAAGAGTGGCTATATGTTATGCAGGATCAATTATTTCAATAGAAGGTGGTAATATAATGTCTTGAGCAGTTACCTCTCCGGGTCCAATGATAGATATATATGCTTTTTGAATTTCAGAAGAATTGCTTCTAAGCACAATCTCTTTTAAATTAATTAAAATATCATGTACTGATTCTTGAATACCTACTACTGTAGAATATTCATGGGTTATTTTCTCAAATTTTGCAGAAGTGATACATGTTCCTTCCAATTCCCCGAGTGATGCTCTGCGCATGGCGATTCCTAGAGTATTAGCTTGACCAATTCCAAGTGGGGATATAATGAAACGACTATGATGAAGACGCTCATTTTCAACTTTAGATTCGATGCACTTCCAATATGCAGATTTAGCAGATAGCGGTACTTTATTCGTACTGTTCACAATCGCTGTTCCTTTAATATTATATACATCTCTTTTTAGGAGGTCTACATCCGTTATGGGGCATAGGGGTTATGTCACGTACGAGACTCAGTGCCAAACCACTTCCACAAATAGCTCGTAATGCTGTATCTCTTCCCGGACCCGGACCAGTTACCACGACTTCTGCTTGTCCCATACCCCGATCAATCAACGTACGAATAGCATTTTCCGCTGCAGTCTGAGCGGCAAATGGTGTACTTTTTTTTGCACCCTTGAATCCGCAGGCACCGGCGGAAGACCAAGAAACAACTTGTCCTCTCACATCCGTAACAGTAACAATGGTATTATTAAAACTTGCTCGAATGTGAATAACACCTTTGGGTATTCTCCCGCGTTTACCTCCACGTAGACTACTAATCTTTCTAATAAGTCTTGGCGTTGTTCCCATTTCCATGTATGAGAATAATAGTTATTATATAGGATTGGAAATGATTTATACAGAGTAATTGTATATGATTTAAAAGATTAAGAGAAAAAGCAAAATTTTGTGCGGAAAGATAAATAAAGATGATTACCCTTGCCTTTGCTTGTGCTTCGGATCGGAACAAACCACCACGATTCGTCCTCGTCTACGAATTAGTCGACGATTTTCACAAATTTTACGAACAGAAGCACGAATTTTCGTGTTTGTAGTCCTTATTTCGATATAATCACTGATATAGAGAATGCAGATTTTGTTCGTTATGACAAATTATTTCCTTTCGTTTGTTATTCTCGACATCCAATATTACAAAAAAAAAAAAATTCAAGAGGACCTGATCATTCAATGATGTCTATAGATTAGATTATACGTCCTTTGTTTGAATCATAAATAAAAAATTGATTCTACCTACCTACTTTCACTCTATTCTTGGTAATATTCATATATAATTACGTCTAATCTTTTTTGGAACATGAGTTGAAACTTTACATCCATTATATGAACAGACTCGGAACATGGCATCGGGAAGTAATTCAGTAGCTACAACCTCTATGTCAACCAAACTCTGTTTCTTCATTAAAAGGAAAATCTTTTTCGAATTAACTAATATAAATTTATAGAGTATTAGTTAGTTTTTATTTGATAAAAGAGATTTCCCATATGGAATAATGAATTAAAGATGTGGATGAGTTACCATACGTAACGTAGTATCTCTCCCCCAATTTGCCTCTGCCGAGCCTCTCGATCTGTCATAATTCCGCGGGAAGTAGAAAGAATTGCCATTCCCGTTCCACCTGAGACTTCAGGAATCTCCCTATAGTTAGAATATATTCTTAAACCGGATCTGCTAATACGTCTCAAAGCAGTTATGTATGGTTTTTTCTTCCCCCCCTGATATCCCAGGGTTAGAACTAAAAAACAGTTGTTTGTACCTTCCCGATGTTCACCAAGGGTTTCCACAGAACCTTCTTGTAAAAGAATTCTTCCAATATTTCTAGTGATATTAGTAGCTGGTACTCGAACTGTTTCTGCCTTCCTTAGGTTAGCATTCCCTATAGAGGTAATCATATTAGCAATGGTGTCGTTACCCGTGAAAACTGGTTATTATTGATATAAATAAACATTTTAATTTAATAAGTCTTTTTGAAGGAATATGCCCGAAGTACAATCTCTAAATTGATTAAAAAAAAAAATACATATATTTTCCCTTCTCCATCAAGTGATAGGAGACACAATGGAATAACTAGGAGAATCAAGTAGTTGGAATATCTTAGAAAATTACATTTTTCGAGAGTAACTTCGGCTCATGGTTCGAAAGAGAAATTGGCGGCTGGCAATAACTCAATCAGATATTATTATTTTTATTATTATATACATTATATTATTCCAGTTTTCGATTATCGAAACCATTCAAATATTGTTTATTGTAGAACTATATGATCTTTTGTTATTCGTGATACTTCGGGAGCTAATGAAACTATTTGAGTAGAATCAAATTCTCTTAATTCTCGGGCAATCGGGCCAAAAACTCGAGTTCCTTTTGGATTTCCCTCCTTATTGATGACAACTGCTGCGTTGTCATCAAATCGTAAAATCATTCCATTGTCACGTTTGAGTTCTTTACGGGTACGTACAACTGCAGCTCTAACTATTCCCGATTTTTTGGGAGGCATATTCGGTACTGCTTCTCCAACCACAGCTATAGTTGCATCACCAATATTCGCATATTTACGATTACTAGCTCCTAGGATTCAGATACACATTAGTTTTCTAGCTCCGCTGTTATCCGCTACATTCAAATAAGTTCGAGGTTGAATCGTTTTTTCGTCGAAAGATCATATCCCCCAAAGTGTATTTTTCCTTCTCCGGGAGTGCGAGGAAGATGGAATATGGCTAATCTCTATATTAGGGGATATCTTCTCGTTAGACTTGTCTTAGAATCTTTCTGATTGTATCTTTCTTATGGAATAGGCATTTCCTAGTTTTGTATTTCCATGGGTGTAACAGTAATAAATTGAGTACGTACAGGCATCTTGTATGCAGCCATTTTCAAAGCCGCTGTAGCAATAGCTTCTGGTACTCCACCCATTTCATAAAGTATTCTACCCGGTTTAACGACAGATACCCAAAATTCCGGAGATCCTTTTCCCGAACCCATACGTGTTTCTGCAGGTCTCACAGTGATAGGTTTGTCAGGAAATATACGTATCCATATTTTTCCACCGCGACGAGCATAACGGGTAATTGCTCGTCGTCCTGCTTCCACCTGTCTGGATGTGATCCAAGCAGGCCCAAGTGCCTGAAGGGCAAATCTTCCAAAGCAAATAAGATTGCCTCGAGCAGATATTCCTTTCATTCTCCCTCTATGTTGTTTACGAAATCTCGTTCTTTTAGGGTTATAGTCGATTGTATTTCATCTCTACTTCAAAACCGGACATGAGAGTTTTCTTTCATCCGGCTCCTTACAAATAAAATCTTGTAAAATCTTATTTTACCAACGAAAGGAAAAACATTGTTCATTTTCAATAGATATATGAATTAACTAAATTGAAATTATGAAAACCCGAAAGTCTTCAAAAATTTGTGTTTTTCATTTTTCATTCTCATTCAATCAAATTGCACAGTTCCTTTCATACTTCATTAGATTTTGCAAGAGAATTTTTACAGGCGAATATTAACTCTTGTAAGATTTGCTTGATGAAAATTAGATTATAGCTTTTATAATTGTAAATATATTAATTATCGGTTTATTTCGCCATCCTACCCAATGAACAATAAGATTTATATCAATCTTTTTTGTTCAGAAGTTCCATCGTTCCCATAGCTTCCAGATACACGTTCAGGTTCCCTCTCTGCAGTGAAGCCTTTTATTTCCCTTTCACAATTCAATTTTCTTAGTATTCATTGACTTAAGGCTTTTTTTATAATCCAGAATCATTGAATAATTCGATAATTAATATTGATTCTATGCTTTATCACACTGCTCCTCGAAAGGTCTTATTCTTTTTCAACCATACGATTCGAAAAGAATATTTAATCATTTCATTTTTGTTATTAATATTCTTGGATAGTTTCTCGCTTCACAAATATCAATTCTTTTGTGGAGAAAGTAATACTACCTCGTAGTTAATTTATTGGATTATGATAATATGAAGCAATGAGCTAGTTTCTAGTATAAACTGAAGATTCGTTGGTTTCCTAGTCTCTTCCTAAGAACCTCAGTTTGAACGAGTCGCACACTAAGCATAGCAACTTCTTTTCCAAGATATTATTTTACGAAAAGATTTTCATTATATATCTTATGTATATGGATTAGAAATAGAATGAATGGGAATTAATTTAGTCTTTCTTTATCTAACATTGTAATACAAATTGAAAATATGAATTGAATGGATAAAAAATAAATTATTGTTCATCTCGAAATATCCAAACTTTTATTCCTAATACTCCATAAATAGTTTTAGCTGGATAGTAACAATAATCAATTTGAGCCCGGAGAGTTTGTAAAGGGACTCTACCTTCTCTGGCCCATTCAACACGAGCAATTTCAGCTCCATTAAGACGTCCCGCAATTTGGATTTTAATACCTTTTATATTTTTTTTCTTCTCCAGTTCAATAGCCTTTCTCGTGATTCTTCTAAAAGCAACTCGACTCCTCAGTTGTAAGGCAATATATTTCGCAAGTATATTTGGTTCTCCGTATGTTCCCGCTATTTCTGTCAAAGTTATGTGAACTCTTCGAATTCTATTCAATAAATTACGTTGCACATCTCTCTTTAATTGTTCAATCCCTTGGCCATGGCTGCTTTCGATCAATAAGGCCGGGAATTCTGTATGTATCTCGACCAGAAGTAAGTCTGTTTTTCTCTGAATTTCGACACGTGCAATTCCCACTCTATAATTGGAGGAGTTCCTTATATATCTGTGTACATAATTATCGATACAATTACGTACCTTTTCATCCTCCTGAAGATACTCGGAATAAATCTTTGGCTGTGCAAACCAATGAGAATGATGATTCTTGGTTATACCGAGTCGGAAACTAAGTGGGTTAATCTTTTGTCCCATGCATCCCCTCCCTCCCCCAATGATATTAGCATAATTTGATTTTTCCAATTTTCTTTTATACGGATTTGCTTTTTACTACAATAGTTATATGACAAGTAGGTTTATGTATTGGATAAGCCCGTCCTTGAGCCCTAGGTTGGAATCTTTTCAAAGAAGCACCTTCATCTACTCTAGCTTCACCAACGAATAAATTAGCTTTGCTTAAGCCCAGAATCTGACTAGCATTTGCTGCCGCAGAGGAAACTAATTGTAATATGGGATAACATGCTCGATAAGGCATGAATTCTAATATCATAAGTGCTTGTTCATATGAACGACCACGAATTTGATTAACTACTCTGCGTGCTTTATGAGCAGACATACGTATATGCTTAGCTAAAGCTCGGACCTCCGGATCTGAGCTATTGGTTCTCATCAAATGTTACCTCCTAATCAACGACGGGATTTTTTATCACTTTTTGCATGTCCCCGGAAGATTCGAGTAGGTGCAAATTCTCCCAGTTTGTGACCCACCATACGATCTGTTACATAAATGGGTAAATGTTCTTGTCCGTTATGAACAGCAATCGTGTGACCAATCATAGTAGGTGCAATGGTGGATGCACGGGACCAGGTTATTATTACTTTCCCTTCCTTTCCCATGTTAAGACTCTCAATCTTTTTTATTAAGTGATCAGCTATAAAAGGACCTTTTCTTAGTGAACGTGTCATTGTCAACTACCCTCTGTTTTTTCCCCCTTCTGTCCAATCTCTTTAGCTATTTCTACGGCGGTGAAGAATCGAAGGATCACTATATTTATTATTTTTTCGACTTATTTTCCCAAGTGCAGTGCGACCCCAAGGGGTTAACGGTTTTTCCCTACCAATCGGAGCTCTGCCTTCACCACCCCCATGAGGATGATCTACAGGATTCATAACTATTCCCCTTACTTCGGGACGTCTACCTAACCAACGTTTAGATCCAGCTTTACCCAAGGTCCGATTATTAGCATCAACATTGCCTACTTGTCCAATCGTTGCTAAGCAATTCTGAGATACTAAACGAACTTCTCCGGATGGTAATCTTGATGTAGCCAACCGACCCTCTTTTGCAATAAGCTTCGCTACAGCACCCGCTGCTCTAGCCAATTGCCCACCCTTTCCAGGTGCTATTTCCACGTTATGCACAGCTGTGCCCAAAGGCATATTGGTTGAAGTAGATTCTTATTTGTCAGAAATGAGGATCTCTTCCCGAACTGTACAAGCCTCTCTCAAGGCATACAGCTTTCCAGATGCATAAAATTCTATATTATTCAAAAAAAAAAAAAATAAAACTAATTCTGAAAAATAAATATAAAATGAAGTTTTAGAAATAAATTTATTTTCCACATCCTAAGTTTGTTTTTCCATCATCTGGCTTGTGTTCCTCATGTAGCATCAGAATGAATGACTTTAATAAATTACGCTAACATATCTTTATGTTCTGGATAACTTGGGAGGCATATTCAACATTATTTCCATCTCCAAAGGTACATTCTCACTATCCAGCTTCAATTTTGCCTTTGACCATCAAATCGAATGTGAGTAACTTGTTTACCGTGAAATAAAATATTAGAAAAAAGGGCCCCTCTTTTTGTCTATGCTTGAGACGATATAGTCTTCTCCATATTATCTTATCTCTATAAGTCAGTAATTTAGTGGAAGAAAAATATTGAGCTTAATCACCCGCTACTGTTCCTCCTCAGTTTCCTTCCAAGGTCACCGAACGTAGAACGATCGGATTAGTGATAGATTTATAGGTTTCGCTTCAAACCTAACCGGTTATTTCCGATTACGTAAATTAATAATTCAAACCGCACTCAAAGGTAGGGCATTTCCTATTGAGATAGGAGCTTTTGGGCCGGAAACAACAGTATCTCCAATTTTGATTCCTTTGGGATGTAAAATATACCTTTTTTCGCCATCCCCATAGTATACGAGACATATGTATGCATTACGATTAGGGTCATATTCTATGGTAACAATTCTTCCGGATATACTTCTTTTATTTCGTCGAAAATCAATTTGACGATATAGACGTTTATGACCGCCTCCTCTATGTCGGCTAGTAATAATTCCTCTGTTATTACGACCTTTTTTACATAAAAAGCCAGAGGTTAATCCCTTTTGCGGGTTAGATCGAACTATTCCCTCAAGATCCAACACGGATCGATTGCGTGTGCCTGGAGTATAGGCTCTATATAAACGGATGGCCATATTAATATAGTAAATAAAAAAAAAAAAAATAATTTTTTATTTTTTCGAGAATAATGGAATAGAATTCCTGGGTTGAAGTGTGACAATCATTCGTTTATAACGAATCGGATGCTCTATTACAGAATTCACATATCTCTTCTTTTTTGGAGGTCGATGACTATTCATAGCTATTACTTTTACATCAAAAAAATGTTCAATCCAATGTTTTATTTCAGTCTTATTGGAATTCAAATCAACGTCAAAACTATATTGTTTCTTTTCCAGTAAACGAATAGTTTTCTCTGTAAGTACTGGGTTCTTCACTCTATCCATAATTACATTCACTCCCTACTAAACTAAAATTTGTTTCTCAATATACACGTATATATATATTTCCCCAGGTAATCATAACAATTTCTATAAACATTGTATAGTTTTTTACATAAAAAAACATTGAATTTATTTTTATACAAACTTTATTCGGATATCTTTTTATGTAGAGATATATCTTCCTCTTGTTTGTGCATCCAGCAGGAATTGAACCTGCGAATTCTCCAATTATGGGTTGGGTGCTTTGACCACTCAGCCATGGATGCTAAATCTATTTTATCCAAATCATTCTATGGAGTATACTCGTACTTCTCAATTGAAT